ACTTATATATATATATATATATAATAATAATAAATAAAAATATAAATATAAAATATACTTTTTATAATATAATATAATCTTTTATATTTATTAAAATATATATTAATTATATTATAAATCTTATTTAATAATATATAATAAACTTATATTAATTATTATTAATTATAAATTAATTAATTAATCAATATCACTTTTTTATAAATATAAATATAAATATAAATATAAATATAAATATAATAAATATATATATAAAATATTATAATATATATATTATTATCATAATATAAATTATATTATAAATTATTTATAGATTTTTTATTTTATAATTAATACATTTTATTATTTAATAATATTAATAATCTACTCTCCTACGGTCGGATTATTTTGTTATTATATAAATTTTTATTATTATTATTCATTATATTTTTATTATTATATTATATTATATTTCTTATCTATTTCCAACCACAACCAATGTGGACTATATATATTATTCTTATATAAAAAAAGTATATATATATATCTAAATATTATTATTTATATATTTTATATATAAAAATATTATTTATTTTATTTAAAGAAATATTAATTATAAATTTTATTTTTAATAAAAATTAATAACCTAAAATGATTTTATATTTAATTAAAAAAAGAATTAAAGAATAATAATTAAACTAATAATTATAAAATACTTTTATATATATATATTATTTTTAAGTTCCGGGGCCCGGCCACGGGAGCCGGAACCCCGAAAGGAGAAAGTATAATTATTTATTTAATAATAATATTTATATAATTATAAATCATTAATAATATTTATTATTTTATTATATAATAATAAATTATTAATAATAATATATTTAATATATATTTATTAAATATTTATATAAGTTATATTTTTATTTACCAAATATATAAGTCCCGGTTTCTTACGAAACCGGGACCTCGGAGACGTAATAGGGGGAGGGGGTGGGTGATAAGAACCAAACTATTCAATAAATACAAAGCACACATTTGTTATAATTTTATAATATAATCAATTAAATATATTATAATAATATAATATAATTAATAATATAAATAAAGGTATTAACAATATAATAAATTATATAATATAAATTATAAATAAGAAATAAAATAAATTAAATAATATAATAATTGATTAACAAGAAGGTATCCGGGGTCCCAATAATAATTATTATTGAAAATAATAATTGGGACCCCCCCACCACTATAATAATATATTAATATTTAATGATATATAATAAAAATATATTTAATAATAATATATAATAAATATAAATAATATTATAAATAAATATATATATATTTATATATTTATATTTAATAAAAATAAAAATTAATAAAATATTTGTTAATAAATTAATAATATTAATTAATAATTATTAAAGAAATTTTATTTATTATAATTTTATAATTATAATAATAATAATATATTCATATAGTCCGGGCCGCCCCGCGGGGGCGGACCCCGAAGGAGTGAGGGACCCCTCCCGTTAGGGAGGGGGACCGAACCGAACCCCTTTTTATTTTTAAAAAGGAGTGAGGGACCCGTGGGGACCGAACCCCGAAGGAGTATATTATATTATATCATATTATATTGGGACCAAGTCGGTGAACAACCGGCTTGGCGCCCAATTTAATTTAATCCAATTTAATTTAATTTAATTTAATTATAGTTATAATTGTAATTATAATTTTAATTATATATAATAATATATATAATAAATAAAATAAATAAAATTAATTATAAAATATAATATCAAATTATTTATTAAATAACTTTTTAAATAATTATTATAATGAAATATATAATATATTTAAATAATAATAAAGAATAATAATAATAAATCTCAATTAATTAATTAATTAATTATAAAAAAAAATAAAATTATGAATTTAATATTATAATAATTTATAATGAATAATAATAATAATAATAAGAAATAATAAATAATAATATAAAAATAATAAAAATTATATATATATTATATTATAGTATATTATATTATATTTATTAAAAGTTTTTTAAAGGATTATAAATTAAATAAGGATCTAATATGAGTATTAATTTATAAAGAAGATATAAATAATGAATTATAATATAAACCTTTATTTATATTTAATATTTAATAAAATATATTTAATATTTAATAAAATATATTAAATATTTAATAAAATATATTTAATATAAAAAAAATATATTTAATAAAATATATTTAATAAAAGTTCATTTATAAAGGAGATATGATTATTATTAACTTATTATATAATTATTATTAACTTATTATATAATTATTATTATATAATATCATATAATTTATATAAAATAAAATATAATTATATCTAATTATCTCCTGCGAGGCGAACTATTATTAGATAATGTTTATTATAATATAAATAATAATAATATATTGATATTTATTTATTTAAAATTATTATAATATTTTTATTTATAATTTTATATATATATTTTTATCCCTATTTTTTTATGAAACTGATACTGATACTTATACTTATACTTATACTTATACTGATACTAATACCTCGAATAAGTAAGTAATTTAATAAAAATAAATAAATTTATTATTACTTATTAATCATAATATTATTAACATTTATATTTTTATAAAATGTTTAATAAAAAAAACTAAATAATAAAATATTTTATAATAAATAAAAAGTTCTCGAATAAATATATTATAATATATTATATATATATTATAATTATTATTAATTTATTTAATAATATATTATAAATAATAATATCTTTATTATAATATTATATATTATTATAGTTTCGGTTTATTATAATATTATATATTATTATAGTTTCGGTTTATTATAATATTATATATTATTATAGTTTCGGTTTACGGTGTAGGGCAAAAACCCCTAATGGAGTAATAATATTTATTATTATTATTTTATAAATATATATTATATATATATATTTTATATATAATAATTGTTATATAATTATATATATATATTTATAATATATGTTATGTATTTTGATTTTTAGATATATAAGTAATAGGGGGAGGGGGTGGGTGATTAGAAACTAGAATGAATAATATATATAGAGCACACATTAGTTAATATTTTATAATATAATTAATTAAATTATTATAATAATATAATAAATTATATAATAATTATAAGGTATAAACAATATAATAAATTGTATAAAATAAATTATAATATTAAATAAAAACCAAATAATAAGAATAATAAATGATAAACAAGAAGATATCCGGGTCCCATGATAAATTATTATTGAAAATAATAATTGGGACCCCCCCCCCATAATAAAATATAAAAAATATAAATAATTTATATTAAATAAAATATATAAAATAATATATATATTATTAATATATAATAATAATATATTTAAATAATAATAAATAAATAATAATAATAATAATAAGAATTATAAAAGTATATAAATTATATAATATAATTATAAATATAATATAATATAATATATATATAATATAATATAATATAATATAATATAATATAATATTAATATTAATATAAATATTAATATAATATTAATAAAATATAATAAATAATAATACGGGTCCAACATTACCAGTTGTTCACAGGTAATGTTTAACCCTATTGTAATCATAATTATAATATAATTGTAATTGTAATTTTTATTATAATTGTTTCATTTATTATAAATATAAATATAAATAATATATAGTTTATAATTATTTAAAAAGTTATTAATAAAAATAATATTAATAAAAAATATGAATATAAAAATAAATAATTAATAAAAAATTAATATAAAATTAATAATATTTATATATATAAATATAAATTAATATTAATAAGTAAAATAATAATAATAATAATAATTGTCTACTCCTTTCGGGGTTCCGGCTCCCGTGGCCGGGCCCCGGAACTATTAATTAAATTAAACATAATAAAATTCGATTATTATCAGATTATATTATATTAATTTTTATTATAAAGTAAAGATAATTTTAAGAAGGAGGTTATAAATATATAATAAATTATAACAAGTAAATATTTATATACTTCTCCTTTCGGGGTTCCGGCTCCCGTGGCCGGGCCCCGGAACATTAAGATTATAACAAGTAAATTATTATTTTAAATATAATTTATAGTTATTATTAATAAATAGAAAAAAGACTCCTTCGGGGTTCGGTCCCCACGGGTCCCTCACTCCTTCTTTAAAAAGGGGTTCCCCCCCCCGCGGGGCGGGGCGGGCCGGACTATTAATAATTATTATTGTAAATAATAATATATAAATATTTTTTATAAAAAAAATAAAATATATATAAAGTCATCGAAGAAATATATAATAATATAATAATAATAAGTCCCCAGCGGGGGAAAAAGGAATAAAGGAGATATAAATATAATATATTATTATATATATTATATATAATAATATTAATAATATTAAGTATTTTACATTTTTATTATATTAATATTAATAAATATAAACAATAAATAAATAAATTAATTAATTAATTAATTAATTAATAATTTCTTATTAAATAATATTATGATAAATTATAAATATATCCTTCTTTAAATATTAAATAAAAAAGGGGCAGACTCCTTCGGGGTCCGCCCCGCGGGGCGGGCCGGACTATTATTTTATAATTAATATATATATTTATTAAATAAATTATCCATAATTTAATTTAATTTAATTTAATTTAATTTAATTTAATTTAATTAAGTGAATACCTATTTTTAATAAAATAGGTATGAATCTCAAAAGGAGTTTAATTTATTTTATTTTATTTATTTATTTAATTTAATTTAATTTAATTAGAAGATTATAAATTTATACATTTTATATAAATATTATCCTTTTATGATATTTTAATACTTATTATAAAATTTTTAATAAATTTTTATTTATCAAAAGGTAAAATATTAATAATATATTATTAAAAAAATAATTAAATAATATAATATAATAATAATATAAATATAAATATAATATATTAAATATATATATAAAAAATAAAATATATATATATATATATGAATTAAATATTATAAATTATTAAATATCCTTCTTTAAAATAAAAGATAAAGATAAAGATAAAGATAAAGATAAAGATAAAGATAAAGAGGGGGACGGACTATTATTATTATTATAATAATAAATTAAATATAATTATAATTATAATATTCCTTCGATTTTTTTTTTTTATTCCTTTTAATAAATATTAATAATAATAATTAAAAATATATAAAAATATTATAAAATTTCTATTTTTTTTATAATAATAATATTTTATTAATATAATATAAAAATAATAAATAATTATAATATATGATTTATAAACTTTATTATTTATTTATTTTTAATATTAAGAATATTTTATATTTATAAATTAATTAAATAATAATAAAAATATATATATTAAATTTTAATAAAATTAAATAAAATATTAAATTATATGATTATAATATTAATTAAATAATTAATAATAATATTATATAGAATAAAATAATTAATAATATATATATATATATAAATGATAAACAAGAAGCTATCTGGGGTCCATTAATAATTATAATTTTCAATAATAATAGGGACCCCCATCTATAAATATTAATATAAAAATAATATATAAATATTTAAATAATATATTATTATATAAATAATAATAATAATTATAAATAATTTAATTTTATTATATTTCTTAAAATATTTTAATAAATATATATATTATATATATATAAATTATAATAAAGATAATAATTTTATATTTTTATAAATTATATTAATATAATAAAAAATAATAATAATAATATTAATATTAATATAATATATATTAAACATTATTTATTATTTATTGACAATATTTAATTCTATTGTTATCTCTTTCGGGGTCGTCCGTGGGGCGGACCGGACTATTATTATACCTCCTTCCCTCGCTGGGGACTTATAATAATAAATAATAAATTATAAAGGAAATTATAAATATATAATAAATAATTATCTAATTCTATAATATAATTATTATTATTAATTAAATAAAAATAATAAATATTAGATATTATTCTTAGGCCGGACCGGACTATTTATAATTATTATAATTATTATAATAAAAGGTTTATACTTATAATAATAAATAATAAATAATAATAAGAAGGATATATTCAATAAATAAATAAATAAACAAATATTTATAAATAAATTTTATAATATAATATATATATATATATAATATAATATAATATAATATAATTAAATATCGATAAATAATCTAATATAATATAATATAATTAAATATCGATAAATAATCTAATTGGTTATTGATAATTTATCATTAATTATTTATCATTAATAATTAATAATTGGTTTTAATTATAATAATATTTATAATTTATAATAATAAATAAATAAATAAATAAATAAATAATAATTATAATAATAATAAATTTATTATGTAATTAAATTAAATTAAATTACATTGTATTATATTATTCATTATATTAATTATATGAAAATTATAAATTATATATATTTTAATAAATATTAATTATTTATAATTATATACAATTAATAATATTTACTTTTTATATATATATTAATTAATATATATTTAATAAAGGATATATATTATTATAATTACTCTTTTTGAAATAATTAAATTATAATAAAAAAAAATATAAAATTATAGTATGAATTGAATAAATTATATACTTTTTAATGAATATATATTTTATCAATATTAATATTAAAATAGGTATGAACCTCGAATAAATTATTATTATTAATTAATAATAATTTATGATTTATGATTAATAAATAGAGGTAGGAGAAAGGAGTTCCGAACGAAATCCATAACCCCATATGAAATAATAATTTAATTCCAAATTCAAATTAATTGAAACTTTTTATTCTTATTTATATTAAAATAAATAAATATATTCTTCGACTAGATTATTTATATTTATATTATTATTATTATTATTATTAAAATTAATATTTATAGTTATAGTTATAATTATAATTATAGTTATAGTTATAGTTATAGTTATAGTTATAGTTATAGTTATAGTTATATAATAGGTGTTAACCTCGCGAGAAGGAGGAATTCCGGAATCCAGCATGGGGGGCCAATTAATTATATAATAAATAATTAATATTATTTATTATAATTATTATTTATAAAAAAATAAGTTTTAAATATATAACTATAGAGAAAAAATTATATAATAAATTTTCCTTTATTTAATTAAAAGATTATAATCTTTATATATATTAACCATATATATATTTTTTATATATTATTATTAAATCTATAATTAAATATTATATTTATAAAATTAAAATTAAAAATAGTTTGGTTAAAGAATATAAAGAATAAAAATTAAGAATATTATTTTATTTATTTTTAATATTATATATTAAAATATTAATAGAAAAAAGAGTATTATATATTAATATAAAATATATTAATATAAATAACTAATTTATATAATTTAATAATTAATATATTAATAATAATTATAATAGTCCGGCCCGCCCCGTGGGGCGGACCCCAAAGGAGTAATATATATATATATTTTTATTTAATTAACTATCAATAATAATTATTTATAATAATAAAATATAAATAGGATCCAAAAGTAGGATTAATTTATAATTTTATTTGATATTTATTTTTAATTAAATTATTATTATAATAATAATTATATAAAAAAATTAATTAATATTTTTAATATAAATAAATTATAATTTTATTTTTATATAATTATATGATATTATATTATATTTTATTTATATATAATTATATATATATAAAAAGTAAATATTATTTTATATATTTATATATATATATATATTATTTATTTATTTATTTTATTTATTATATTATATTTATTTTATTTCTCCTTTCGGGGTTCCGGCTCCCGTGGCCGGGGCCCGGAACTATTAATATATATATTAAATAAAGTTTAATTTAACTTTAATATTATATTTACCATTTTTATTAATATTAGAATTATTATATAAATTATGATTAGAAGGGATATAATTTAATTTATAATTATTATTAATATTACTTCATAAATATTTTTTATTATTAAAAGTACCATTTAATAAATTAAGTGTACTAGTTCTACCATTATTATTACTTAATCTACCTTTAAATTTAATAGATCAACCAACTAAATATTTATATATTAAAATATCTATAGGAATATTATCAATAGTTATATTATTATAAATATTATTAATATTACCAATATAATTATTATTATTATTATTATTATTATAATTATTATAATTATTATAATTATTAATATTATTATTATTATTTAATAAATTAATTATATTATTATATTTATTATTATTAATATTATTAATATTATTAATATAATTTATAGAAATATTATGATCATTTAATTTAGGCATAATATTATTTAATATACGTTGATAATTAGTTAAGATACCATTATTATATTTATCTATATCATTTAAACTAATATATTTACTAAAAATATCACTATTTAAATAAATATATGATAATTTAATAGGTTCAATAGTTACTTTTTTATTATAATAATAACTTAAAATATTACATAAATTATTATTTATATTATTATTTATAATATTTATTAATTTATTTATTATATTTATATAATAATTATTATTATTATTATTATTATTATTATTAATATCATTATTATAATAATAAAATTTAATATTTAATTTATTTAAACTATGTTGATTAATAAGTTTACTTATAATAATTTTATTAATATTTATATTATTTAATTTTAAAGTTATTATTTTATATAATAATTTATTAATTAATTTATCATTTATAGTATTTATAATTTCTATATTTTTATTATAATTATAAATTTGTAGATTTCAATTATTTATATTATTTAAATGTTGTAATTTATTATTAATATTTATATTATTATTATTTAATATTCTTTTTATATTATTTATTTTTTTATTATTTATATCTAATAATATATTCTTTAATAATAATTTCTTATTTATTAATGAATCTAATAGATTATTAATAATAATATTATTATTATTATTAAGTTTATTTATTATTGATAAAATTATATTTAATAATTTTAATTTCATTATTTTTTATTCTTACTTTTTATCTATTATATATATATATTAATATTAATAGTTCCGGGCCCCGGCCACGGGAGCCGGAACCCCGGAAGGAGAAATATAATATATATATATATAATATGCATCCTTATTATAATATTATTTATTATTATAAATAATAATATATTAGATATTATTTGCAGTTATTAATAACATTATATTCTTTATAATAATAATATAAATCCCAAATAAAAAAAAAAAATAATTATTATTAATAATTTATATATAAATAATTTATAAAATAAAATATTATAATTTTATATATAAAAATAAAAATATTATTAAAATAAAATATATCATAATATTATTAAAATATATATATAAATATATAAATATATATATATATATATAAATATAAAGAATTATTAATTATTTATAATTTTTAATATATTATTATTAATTAATAAAATAAAATCCCTTCTTAAGAATAGAATAAAAAGGGTTGGACTCCTTCGGGGTCCGCCCCCCCCGCGGGGGGCGGGCCGGACTATTATATAAATAATATTATTAAAATAATAATTATTATTATTATTATTTTTATATATTTTATATTTATTAAAATTAATTAATTAATTAATTAATTAATTATTATTATTTATTTATTTATTTTATTTTTATAGGAATAATATTAAAATTATTATTATATATATGTATTATTACGGATGATGTAGGATTTGAACCTACGTAGCCAATAAAGACTAATGATAGCTCAAATATCACACTTTAAACCACTCAGTCAACCATCCTTAAGAGGGAATATAAATATAAATATAAATATTAATAGTTCCGGGGCCCGGCCACGGGAGCCGGAACCCCGAAAGGAGAAATATAAATATTAAATAAATCTATAAATATATTTATATATATATATTATAAAAATCTTTAATATAATATTATATAATTATTAATATAAGAACTTTTAAACTTTTATTAATTTATTTTTCTCCTTCGGGGTTCGGTCCCCCTCCCTAACGGGAGGGGGTCCCTCACTCCTTTCTTAAAATAAATTATTATTAATAATTATTATATAATAAGAATTAATATAATTAATATAATTAATTTTATAAATTATAATATTAAAATAATTATTATTATTATTATATAATTAATCATATATTTTTAATTTATTATATTTATTAATATAATATAAATTATTATTTAATATTTAATATTTAAATAATATAAACCCCGCGGGACCAATCCGGTGAACAACCGGATTGGCGCCCGCGGGGAATATTAATAAATTAAATATTTAAATAATTATAATTAAATATTATTAATGTATATATAAATTTATATATTATATAGATAGATTTATAATATATTTTTATTATATTGTTTATAATATATTATAATTTATTTATAAACCTAATTATTATATTAATTATATGAGAATTATAAATTATATATATTTTATTAAATATTAATAGTTCCGGGGCCCGGCCACGGGAGCCGGAACCCCGAAAGGAGATGTTCACTAATATTATATTAATATTAATATTAATATTATTAAATGAATAATACAATAAAAATTATATTGTGTTCAATTAAATATATTTAATATATTTATATATGAAGAATTTATTATTTATTAATAAATATTATCATAATATATATATTTCTTATTTATTAATAAATATTTTTATTATAAATAAATAATATATCTTCTTATGATAATTTATATTTATTTTTATAAATGTTTATTATAACAATATTTATAAATTATTATTATTAATAATATATAAAAAGTAATTATATATTATCCATTATTTATTTATTTATATATTAATATATTAAAAAAAAAGGTATATTATATATTATTATTATTTTTTATTATAATTTATATATATTATTATTATTATAATATTTATATATTTTATAATAATTATATAATTATAAGAATGTTATTAATTTAATCAAATGAGATTTTATTTTATTTTTTTTTATTAATTTCATTATTTATTTATTTATTTATAATATATTATATATATTATACACCGAATAATAATAAGAATGAAACCATTAAACAGAATAAACCTGTAGCTTCTGATAAGGCAAAACCTAAAATAGCCATAGGGAATACTAGGTCTTTAATTGATGGGTTTCTTGATACACCATTAATTAAAGCTGCGAATACGATAGCAATACCAATACCTGCTCCTAATAAACCAATTGTTGAGATACCTGCTCCAATATATTTAGCTGCTAATACTAATTGCATAATATTTATTTATTAAATATTTAATCTATTCTTATTTTTATATTATATATATATTTATTATTATTTATATATATATATATAATTATATATAAATATATTATATATAATTAATATATTAATATTACTTTTTATTATCTTTTAATACACTATTTAATTAAATTATTAAAATATTATTTAATTATTCCTTCTTTATTTTAAATAAAAAAAAAAAGGGACTTATTTATATATTTTATTAATATTATAAAAAAAAAATTATAATAATAATAATATTATTAATTATATTATTATTTATTATTAAATATTAATTCATATATATATATAAATAAACTCCTTTCGGGGTTCACTATAAATTTTATTTATTACCTTTTTTATCATATAATTACTCTTTTATTTATTAATTATAAATCATAAATTATTATTAAAAATAAATAATAATAATTTACTTGAGATTTACAATTATTTTATTTAATAGATGTTCATTATATTAATAATATATATATATACTTATATAAATGTGTATAAGATTTATATAATTATTATTATATTATGATAAAATTAAATATCATAAACTATATATATTACTTATATTAATATTAATAGTTCCGGGCCCCGGCCACGGGAGCCGGAACCCCGGAAGGAGAAATATAAATATTTATATAATATTTTATTTATTCTCCTTTCAGGGAACTATATAAATAATTTAATTATATATTATAAAAAAAAAAAAATAATAATTGATAATATGAAATATTATTATTATAAATAAATAAATAAATAAATAAATAAATAAATAAATAAATAAATAAAAATACAATTATTAATATAATTAAAATATAATAAAAAAAGTAATGGATAATAATAATAAAAATATTAAATATCTCTGTAGGTATCAATATTAATAATATTTGATGAATAATATAATACAACCGTATTGAATTGCATCTTAATTTAATTTAATTAAATTATGAGTAATATATATATATAATTGTAAATAAATATATAATATTTAATTAAGTTTATTTTATTATTATTATAAAATTAATTATCAGAAGGAGTGAGGGATACCCATGAGGATGAGGGAAACCGAATCCCTTTTAATAAGGAGTATATAATAAATAATGACAATTATAAATTCTTAAAAGAATTAATATAATGATTTATTATTATTATTAAATTAAAATATTTTTATAATAATAAATTATAAATAAAAATATATTCATTATCATAATTATATACTTATTATTTTTCATATGAATATCTATAGAATAAAATATTAAATATTAAATATTAAATATTTAATAGTCCGGCCCGCCCCCGCGGGGCGGACCCCGAAGGAGTCCGGTCGAAGGAGATAAGTAATTTTTATTAATAAAAATAAATAATTTATTATGAAATAATTTATTATTATTATATATAATATTTATTAAGAATATATATATTTATATATATATATCTTATTTTATATATACTTTTTTTTAATAATATTATATTTTAATAATATTATTATATATTAATATATATAATATATTATTAGTTATATATATATTTTATGGTGGGGTCCCAATTATTATTTTCAATAATAATTATTATTGGGACCCGGATATCTTCTTGTTTATCATTTATTATATTATTTATTTGGTTTTTATTTCTTATTTATAATTTATTTTATACAATATATTATATTGTTTATAACTCCTTCGGGGTCCCCGCCGGGGCGGGGACTTTATATTTTATTATATAATTAATTATTTTATAATTATTATATATTAGTTATATTATTAAATATTAACAAATGTGTGCTTTGTATTTATTGAATAGTTTGGTTCTTATCACCCACCCCCTCCCCCTATTACGTCTCCGAGGTCCCGGTTTCGTAAGAAACCGGGACTTATATATTTGGAAATAAAAAATATAACAATACTTATCAAAAATTATAAACTTATTTAAATTTATTATAATATTTTATTAATAATAAAAAAAAAAAATAATAATATATATAATATATTTAGAATATTTTTATTATTATTATAATAATAATAAGAAGTTCTAATTAATTGTCTCTATGTCAGGAATTCATAATTAAAATAAATAAATATCCTTCCTAAGAATAATTATTATAATATTAATTAATTACAATTAATTTAAATTTTATAAAAGATTAATAAAATAGATATTTAAAAATATATTTATAATTAACTTTGAGTAAATTATAATTTTTTTAATAATAATTTCTTATTAATGATTAATAAATAGGGTGAGTAGGACGCCGGAGAAGTGAGGGATCCCCCCATATATGTAAGTATACGTAAGTATATATAAGTATATGTAAGTATACGTAAGTATATGTAAGTATACATAAGTATATGTAAGTATACGTAAGTTTATGTAAGTGGGGGAAACCCCTAGATTAAAAATTAATTATTAATAGTTATATATTTATAATAATTAATTATAAAATAATTTATATTATCAATATTAATAATCATTAATATATATAAAATAATTTTTATTTAATATTTATATTAAATGAGTACTCCTTCGGGGTTCGGTCCCCCTCCCTAACGGGAGGGGGTCCCTCACTCCTTTTTAAAAATAAATAATTAAATAAAATATAAAAATAAATAATTAAATAAAATATAAAGGGGACTTTATATTTTATTTAAATAAAGAAAATAATAAGATTCTATAATAATTATGCTTTATGATAATTAATTATTTTATAATAAATAAGATTAAATAAAAAATAATAATGATAATAATAATTAATAAATCTCCTTGCGGGGTTCCGGCTTCCGTGACCGGGCCCCGGAACTATAATATATAAAATAATAATTATATATATTAATATATATATTATAATATATATGAAAAAAAAGATAGATAGATTATAATTCAATATAGTTATATTATATTATTCATTTATTTATATTAATTTAATAAGTATATTATTTCATTATTAATTAATTTATATTTTATAATATTTTTTTTTTTATTATTATTATTTAATTTTTATAAATTAGAGATATATTATTTTTTAAGAATATTATTAAAGTATTATTATTATTAATAATTTTATTTTTATTTTTATTATATTATTAATAATAATTATATATATATTATATCTATGTATTAATTTAATTATATATTATTTATTAACTCTACCGATATAGAATAAAACATTTTCAATAGTAGAGATAACAGGTACAATAATTAAGAAATAAGCGAAGTAGATAAATGTAGCGATTTGTCCCATTAAGACATAAGGTACTTCTACATGGCTTGCTCCAATTTGTCCTAATAATACGAAATTGAATACAAAGATAAAGAAGAAGAATTTAGATAATACTTTAAAAGTATTACCTCTTACTACACTTCTATCAGTAAATGGTAAAACTAATAATACTAAAATAGCTGCAAACATTAGAATAACTCCTAATAATTTATCAGGAATAGATCTTAAAATAGCATAGAATGGTAATAAGTATCATTCAGGTACACAATTTATATATGTTAACATAAGATTATTTAATATCTTATCTCAATAATTTTCATTATTGTTCAGACTATGTCATTAATTTATAATAAAAGATTAAAACTTTTGATATTTTATAATATATATATATATATTTTTTATTTTATATATAATATATATTAATATATAAAAAAAAATTAATAATCTATTCTTTATTTAAAAATAATTTATAAATTAATTGGTTTTCGTGGAAAGGTATTACTATCTCAGTTCACTTTCTAGTCGTTGAACGTTTTTATATCTTATATTATATTAATATTATTATTATTATTATATATATATATTAATATATAATATAGAGATGATATAAACTTCGCTGCAAGTTGTCATAGTATTATTTATTTATTAATACCTTAGATTTTCTTGACAATTAACCAATTTTTAATCATTAAACTCCTTATGGGGTTCCCACAAAGCAGAAACTTAAGAATATTTAATGCTACTGTACTTTTTATTATTATTTATTATTAATTAATTAATTTATTTATTATAATTTTTCATATATTTAATATAATATATTAAATATAAATTATAAAGGAATATATATAAATAACCCCAAAAGGAGAAATAAATAATATATTTTTATTAATAATTATTATTTATTTTTTTTTTTTTATATAAAATAAATAAGATTAAATAATAATAATTTTATTAATATTTTTAATATCAATAGATGCTGGTGTTACTAAAGGATTACCAGGAATATAGTTATCAGGATGCTTTTATAATAAATATAAAATGGACTATATCTTCATAAAAATTTATATTACACTATCCTATTTCATAAACTATTATTATTTATTCAATCATGTTTAATGATCAGAATTTTATTTAATAAGATTGTAAAAATATAATCTACCGATTCATAATAATTTATATTATCTTTAACAATAATTTACAAAGATGTTATATTATTATAAGGAATCTTTAAATATTTTATAAATTAGAGAATATAATAATGAATACGGAGAAAATTTAATTATTATTTCATTTTTCATTAAATTTTAATCAAGCTTTATATAAAGCAGTATTATGAGGTGCTTTAAAAGCTAATAAATCATATAAATAATAAAATTTATCAATTAAAAATAAACGTTTACCTTTATTAGATTTAGAAGGACAACTTTTATTATAAAGATAAAAAATATTATGTAATTTTTTATTATTAATAGATCATTTAAAATAACCATTTTTAGCTTTATCAAAATAAATATTACCACCAAATACTTCTCTATAGTATTCAACATCATGTAAATATTTATTTGTAACGCTAATAGTTAATTGAGGTCTAATTTTTAATTTACCGGAATAATAATAATTAATAGTACCATCAGCATCAAAGAATCCTATAAATCAAGCATTATCTTTAGTTAATTTAATAGGTTCTTTAAAATAGATATTTAATAAAATACATACTTTATTAAATTGTACTAATCTTTTACTATTACGAATATTACCATTAACGGCATTAATTAATTTAATTATACCTTCTTTATTTTGTAATCTATATCTAATAGCCTTAACACCTGATCTTAATTTTACAGAACCACCAAATTTATCTTGGATTTGTCTTAACATTTTTTCATCTTTTAATTCAACAAGAATTTCACAAGATGCATATTTATTTTTAGTAATACAAAAATAACCATCTCCGTCAATTAAACCGGCCAATCATTGGTTAAATCTAATATTACTATCTTTATAAATACTATAATGTCTTTTAAGAATAATTTGATTTATTTTTTTTATATTAAAAATATTTAATAAATAATTAAATTTATTTTTATGTGTGCATGTAGTCTCTGAAGTATCTACTAATAAATTCTTTTTATTACTCGTTAAGTGAGTATTAGAAGAATTTATATTGGTTACCTGCTGATTATCTTCTTTATAATAATATTTTACTCTATCGGGATTTAATAAATCACTTACAATATTTATTTTATTATATTGCTTTGTTCAATTAAATTTTAATACGAAATTATTTAATTGTTTTGTATTTAAAGCAATATTTTTAATAATAAAATAATATAGAGTTTTATTATAAATTTTTCATTGATATTTAATAAATAAAGATTTCCAGCATACAGCACATAAAATATTAATTACATATGTAATTAATAATAAGGCCATATTTTGACCTAAAGTATTAGGTGAATAGAATACAAATAATGCTAAAATTAACATAAATAAGAAAACAGTTACTAAATCTTTAAAAATAAAGTATGAATGCATTGGAATTCTATCTAAATTACCTGTAATACCTAATGGATTAGATGAACCATGAATATGTAATGCCATTAAATGCATAATAACCATTGCTGCAATAATAAAAGGTACTAAATAATGTAACGCAAAGAATCTCTGGATTAGAGGGTTAGATACTGAGCTTTTAATGTTTAAATAGTTACATATTTGAAAACTATTATCAATATATCACTATATTGTTCGGACTATATCTTAATCCTATTTATGTATATATATATAATTATATATAAATATTTATAAATGATTATATATTAATCATAATATTTATTTATAAAAAAAAAGATAAATATTACTTCTAAAGTTTTTATTTCTTATTTATTAATCATAAATTATAATTAATAAAATTATACTTTTTAATTTATAGTTTCGATATCCTAAAATAGAAATAAAATACCATAAAAGGATAAGATTTTTATTATTAATAAAAATTAATAATGAAGGAGAAAATAAATATAATAAAATAATAAATAGTTCAAAGGAATTTATTTATTGATAATAATATATTTAATATATAATTAAACTCCTTCGGGGTTCGGTCCCCCTCCCATTAGTATAGTATAGGGAGGGGTCCCTCACTCCTTCTTAAATAGGGGTTCGGTCCCCCTCCCATTAGAATAGGGAGGGGTCCCTCACTCCTTCTTAATTAAAAATAAAAAGGGATGCGGTTCCCACGGGGTCCCGCACTCCTTCGGGGTTCGGTCCCCCTCCCGTTGGGGAGGGGTCCCTCACTCCTTCGGGGTCCGCCCCCGCGGGGCGGGCCGGACTATATTTATAATAAATAATTATATATAAATTATATTTTGTTTATATAATTATATAATATATAAATATATTATTATTATATTTTTATATAAGATTAATATTTAGGAGGAATTTTAAAATAATTATTATATTTAAGAATAAGACGTAAATCTTTTAAGAATAATAAATATTGTAATTTTTTATAACCTAATAATTTAATAGGATTATTATTAATAAATATTACAACATTTTTAATATCATTAATACTTTTAAGTGTTATTTTTGAATTATTAAATTCATTTATATAAATATTATTATTAATTTTTAAATATGATTTAATAGCTAATATAACTTCTATATTATTATTTATAGATACTTCAAAACTAGCAAGTTTTATTTTTTTATTTATAGGTTTATAAATACTAAAACAACTTTTAGCTTCAAAAAAACCAATTAATCATGAAGAAAAATAATTTTTATTTAAAATATCTTCAAGAGTATTAAATGGTTTAATAGGACGTAAATAATAAGATAAATCATTATAATATTTAATATCTTTTAATAAATTATCTTTAAAATATAAATAATCATAATGTTTATTAGTTAATATAGGATATTTATTAAAAATAGGAATAATAATATTCTTTAAATGATTTTTATTTCTTACATTAAATTTACATATTTCTTTAATAGTACCATCTTTTATTTTTAATTTTTTAATTGATACTTTACCAATACCTAAAATATTTTTAATTTTATATAATAATTGGATATCTTTAATATGTATTTCAATACCTAATTCATATAATAAATATTTACCTTTTTTTGAAATAGTAATTCAACCATTACCTTCAAATAAACCAACAATATATGCATAAATAGGATTATCTGTGTTTAATTTATGATTTTTATCATAAATAATAGTATTATTTATATAATAACTATAAAGTCTCTGAATAATTAATTTTATATATATATATATATTAATTACTGCTAATTTTCTTCTTATAATAAATATTTTAACTATATTATTTTTATTTCAAATTATATTATTATAAATAATTAATTGAATAATATAGTAATTTATTATTCAAATGAAGATATTTCAGCATAAAACAGATTTATTTAATATTATATTACTATAATATGGATCCTCTATATTAAACCCACCTCATAATCAAGATACAATATCGTTACCTACAAATGGAATTGCTGAGAATAAATTAGTAATAACTAGTGCCAAGAAAATAATATTATTTATAAATTATTATTATTTTTTTTTTTAATAATAATAATATCAATTAATTAATTATTGATTTATTAATATAAATAATACCCTGTATTTAATAATATCTACCCTTTATATTTATAATTACATTTAATCAATATCTATATTATAAATAAATATTATATCTTAATAATACTATAATATAAATATTATATATTAATGTTATATATTAATGTTATATATTAATGTTATATATTAAATATTATATATTAATATTATATATTAATATTATAATAAGATTATTATTATAAATATATTAATCATAATAATTATAATTCATTATTTATATATTAATTAAATAAATGTAATAATAATAATAGTAGTTATATATATATATATATATATATATATAGATTATTAAACCTTGTGTTATAATAATAAATATTATAAATTTTCTTCGAATAAACATTAAATATTATTATATTATTTTTATAATAATATCTATTATTGGTGTATTCTGTTGGGATCATATTAATTATATAACCCACTGTCTTGTTACTTAATAATATAATTTTGACATGTTTTCAATAATATTGCATTATAATAAATAAATAAAATTATAATACTATATGTTTTATATTATATTATATATATTTTTTTATTTTATATATTTATACTCCTTTCGGGGTTCCGGCTCCCGTTGCCGGGCCCCGGAACTAAATAATTATTTAATTTATATTTTATACTTGGAATAATATATGGTGATACAATTTTATTTAAAAGTGGTATTGATTCTTTAGATACATAAATAATATATTGTGTATTATTTAAATTATTATTATTATTATTATTATTATTATAAATAGTAGTATTAATATTATATTTATAATATAATAAATTTTTTAAGAATAATATATCATTATATTTAAAATAATTTATAAAGAATATTAATTTTTTATTAAATTTACAATTATTATCTATGATTCAGATAGCTAAAGCTAATGGTGTTAAATATATATTTAAAGATTTAGGTAAAACTTTAATATAATTTTTATTTAATTTATTTTTTTTATATCAATCTATAAAAATATAATTAAAAGATTTATATTTTCAAGTTTCAAAATTTAAATATTTTATAATTTTACCTTTTTTATTTAATTTTGTTTTAATAATAGGTAAATTAGTATTACAATAACCTAAATTAGCTAATAAACTATGTAAATAATATAAATAATCATTATGTATATTTTCTTGTTGAAAAATAATTTTAGTACCACCTTTAATTTTTAAAGCATAACTATTACTTAATATAGAACCATAAATAATAGATATAATATCTATATTTAATGGTCCAATATAATTATTTATTTCCTTCTTATTAATTATTTTTATATTAATAATATATTTATTATATATTAAAATTATTATATTTATTATTATTATTATAATATAAAACATATTTAAGGCGATATATATATTACCTCAATGTGACAATTGTGATAGGTAGATTTTTACAAATTTTCCCCCACTCAGAACTGTACGTACTACTTTCATAGTATACAGCTCAAACAATTTATATTCTATATAAATCATCCTATATTGAAGTTAGCATGCTTTCACATTAATCATTTATTCGTTATTATTATTAATTAATTAATTAATTAATAATAATATTAACCATTATTATATATTTTAATAAAAATATATAAATAATTTGATCTATATTATACATTACATATAATCTTTAGCTTTTTCAATAGTCTTTTACCCACTTATCTATATTATAATTTCTATTATTATTTATTTAATAATATTATATATAACTACCATATAATATTAATATAAATATTATATGGAAATAATTGGGCTTACCAAGTTTATATTATTATACTTTCAATAATTCACTTAGGATTCTAATTTTATACCGATGAGTATTAACGTATATATATGTATTCTAGACAGAATTGAATATCTTACTTCTCATATAATTATTTTTATTTATTATTATTTATTAATTAATAATAGAAAAAATATTGTTTATGTTACGATATTTTATAATATTAGATTGACTTACGCTATCCATATGAATCTTACCTTAATAATTAATAATAATTATTATTATTAGAGTTTCATACAAAATTATTACTAATAATGCATGTCTAATTAGGTATATGTTATATATAAACATAATCATTTCATTAAAATAATTTATTTAATGGTATGATATTATAATAATATACTTATACTTGTCTCACTCTGTCCATAAACACAACAATAACCTAAAAAAGCTGTAGCAATAGTTAAAATGAAAATAATAACACCTACATTTCATAATAGTACTCTTGGTGATCTATATGAACCATAATATAAACCTTTAGCCATATGCATAAACATTACCATAAAAAAAAATGATGCACCATTTGCATGTAAATATCTTAAAATATAACCATTATGCACATCTCTTATAATATGTTCAACAGATGAAAAAGCTAATTCAATATTTGATGAATAATGCATAGCCATAAAAATACCTGTTACAATTTGAATAACTAAACATAAACCTAATAATGAACCCATATTTCATCAATAATTAATTGATGATGGTTGTGGTGAATCAATAACATAACTATTCACTAAACTTAAATATACATTTGATTTTCTAAATGCCATATTATTATTATTTATTTATAAAATATTAATAATATTATTTATTACTAATATTTTATATATATTAATTAATAAAAAAAATATATAAATATATATTATTAATTAATACTTATTATATATATATATATTTATAATTATATATATAATTATATTATAATATTAAAAACTATTTTTTTATTATATATACATATTTTATTATATATAAATTATAATTATAAAAAAAAAAAGATATTTCTCATTTTTTTTTCATTAATATAATCCATTAAAAAAAAAAAAAAGTTAATAGATTTTATTAATATTATTATTTATTAAATATAAACCCCGCGGGCGCCAATCCGGTCAACTACCGGGTTGGTCATTGGTCCCGTGGATAATATTAATTATATTATATCATTATTAATTTTTTTAATAAAAAGTTAATAATATAATATAATATTTAAAAATATTTATTTAATAATAAATAAATAAATAAATAAATAAATAAATAAATAATATTGACGATTATATTAATATTAATGATATAATTATTATTTAATAATAATTAATATTATGAAAGATTTTTATATTAATATTATATAAATATAATATTAATAATTTTTATATTATTTATTAATATTGTTATTATTATTATTATATTAACAATAATTTATTGTTAATATGTTATTTATAATATTATTAATTTATATTCTCCTTTCGGGGTTCCGGCTCCCGTGGCCGGGCCCCGGAACTATAAAAAAAAATAAAATAAATTCTATTATTATATATTATATTTAATAAATTAAATATATAATAATTATAGAATTAATTAATAACAATTATTATTATTATTATTATACATAAATATTATTTATATAATTTATTATAATATTTATTTAAAAATATTATAATGAAAAATATATTATATATTTTATTATAGTATAATAACAATCGGTATTTATTATTATGAATATATTATTTGTATTAAAAAAAAATATATATATATATATAATTGTATTATATAAAATGTATATTATTAATAATTATTAATTAATATAAAGAATATGTTTAATTATATATACTTTTTTTACAAATATTTATTATTATGAATAACCTTAATCGGAATCGAACCGATATTATCAACATGAAGAGGTGATGTCGTAACCATTAGACGATAAGGTCTATATTTATTAATAATATATATATAATTATTATTATTATTAATAAATTATAAAAATAAAATTATTATTATTATTATTAAGTTTATTATTACTATTTATTAACCTAATTAAAATAAAATAAAATAAAATAAAATAAAATAAAATAAAATAAAACTCTTTCGGGGTTCGGTCTCCCCCAAAGGGATCTATCACTCCTTCGGAAACTATTTAAATATATTTAATATATATATATATATATACATATATATATTAATTTTATTAATTCATTTAAAATTTATATTTATTAATATAATTTATATATTTATCTTATTCCTCCTTTCGGGGTTCCGGCTCCCGTGGCCGGCCCCCCCGGAACTATTAATATATAAATTGAATTATAATTATTTTATATTATTTTTATATATTACTTATATAATATTTCTATTAATTATATTAAGATTATATATATAAATAGGTTATTATATATTATTATATATATATACTTATTAATTAAATATATTTATATTTTATATTAATGAAGTAAATATTTTATTTAATATATATATATATATAAATTTATTATAAATTATATTCTTTTTATATTTATATTTATTATTAATTAATTAATTAATTAATTAATTAATTAAATTATTATAATTGTTATTATAAATTATAATTATTATTATTATTATTTTTTTTAATAAAATTATTATAATATTAAAAAAGGGAGATAAATAATATTTATATAATCTCCTTTTGGAGTTCCGGTCTTTGGCCTGGTATCAAAAACTTATATATTATATTAATCCCCAAATAAGATATTAATATATATAAACAATTCCTTCTTTAAATATTAAATATTAAATATTAAATATTAAATAAAAAAAGGGGGTTCGATCCCACGGACTATTTATTCTTGTTAATTATATTTTTAATATTATATTAATAAGTTATATTTTATTATATATTATATTATTAATTTTTATTTATACTTATATTTATATATTTATATTTATATTTATATTTATATATTATATTTGTATTTATATTATATTTATATATTTATATATTTATATTTGTATTTATATTTATATTTATATTTATATAATAGGTGGGGGTCCCTATAATTATTTAAAATAATTATTATTTATAGGACCCCAGATATCTATCATTTATAAATTATTATAATATTTATTAAATTTATGATATATTTTATATTTTATATGTTTTTATACTTATTCATATTATTTATATTATTTATCCTATTTTTATATTATTATTAATATTTATAATAACAATTATTATATTATTAATAAATACTATATAAGTATTAAAATAAATATAAATAAAAAGTAAATTTAATATATTTTTTATATATATAATATATTAATCATATAAATTATAAATTATATATATATATTTATATATATATATATATATATTATAATAATCATAATATTATTATTTTATATTTTATATTTTATATATATATGAATTACGAGAGGGGTAATTATTATATTTATATACAATAGGATTAAACATTGCCAGTGAACAACGGGTAATGTTTGATCCGTATCATATTATATTATATAATTAATAGTTCCGGGGCCCGGCCACGGGAGCCGGAACCCCGAAAGGAGGAGAAGATAATATTATTACTATTTTCTTTTATAAAAATAAAATAAAATAAAATAAAATAAAATAGTCCGCCCCCCCGCAGGGGAGGGGGCGGACCCCGAAGGAGTCCGGTAGAAGGAGATATTATAACTTTATTAAATATATTAAATATATAATAATTATTATTCCATTTAAAATTACGATTTTTGTTTCAATTATAATACTTTTTAATTATATTATAATATATAATTATTTATAATAATAGTCCGGCCCGCCCCCCGCGGGGGGGCGGACCCCGAAGGAGTCCCCCGAAGGAGTCCGTCCCTTTTTATTTAATTTATTTAAAAAGGAATTATTATATTAATCATAAAATATATAAATTATATTAAAATTATTTTTATAGTGAACCCTAAAAGGAGAATTAATAAATTATTATAATTTTTTTTATATAAAAATATAAATATATTTATTAAGAATTATATAAAATAGGGTAAACATTACCCGTGAACAACGGGTAATGTTTACCCGTATTACATTATATATAATTATAAATATAATGAATATATTATTATTTATTATAAATATTAAAAGATATTTATATAAAAATAAAATAAAAATCTTCAAAAGGAATTTTTATGAATAAAAAAAATATATATATATATAATAAAATAGTTATAAATTTATATTAATAAAATATTTATAATCATTATTAATTAATAAATATTTATTATTATTATTATTTATAATATATTATATAAAATAATTATTTATATATATATTTAATTATTATTTATATTTTATATACATTATTATTATATTAATTATTATTTATATTTTATATACATTATTATTATATTAATTAATATGATATTATAATGGTGGGGGGTCCCAATTATTATTGAAAATAATAATTATTAATGGAACCCCAGATATCTTCTTGTTAATCATTTATTATTTTATTAATTTAACTTATTTATCATTTATATTTATATTATTAATTTTTATTATATTGTTAATATTTTTATTATTATTTATATATTTATTATATATTATAATTATTTATTTATATAATATTATAATATTTATTTATAAAAAATTATATATATTTATATATAATAATTTATTATATTTATATATATTAATTATTTTAATTTTATTTTATTGTGGGGGTCCCAATTATTATTTTCAATAATAATTATTATTGGGACCCGGATATCTTCTTGTTTATCATTTATTATATTAATTATTTGGTTTTTATTTATAATTTATATTTATTTTATATAATTTATTATATTGTTTATACATTATTTTTATTATATAATTAATTATTTTATAATTATTATCTATTGATTATATTATTAAATTTATATTATGTATGCTTTATATATATTATTCAGTTAAGTTTCTAATCACCCACCCCCTCCCCCTATAAAATTTAATTTATTACTTATATATTTGCAAAAATAATAAAGATAAAAAATATCTAAATATCTCTTTTTAATAATATATATATATATATTATATATATTAATAAAAATAAATACAAATATATATATATTACTTTATATAAATTTATTATAAATAATAATAAAAAATATTCATCTTCATTATAATTATTATAAATACTATTAAAGTATAAATATTATTTTTTATATTTTTATTATTAATATTATATCTTTAATAATATTTTATTAATCTTCATAATAAAATTAGAATTAATATAATATAATTTAATTTCAATAAATAACATAATAGTGTTCTATTAATTATATTATATTGTATTACATTATAAAGATTTATTAATAATAATTAATAACTTTCATAGTTAAATTAATTAGAATAAATATTTTTTCTAATTAACAATGAGATTTAATTGTGTCCTAATTATAATTATAATTATGAAGAGGAATTAATAAATAGTTCCAATTGAGGTATCGATATAGTAATCGAAAACCCAAAAAGGAGTAAATTAATATTTTATTAATTTATGATTTATCATTAATAATATACAATTCCATTTTTCTATTATATTATATTATATTATATTATATTTTATTTTTATTATTATTATTTATAATAAATATTATTTATAATAATATTAATTATGTATTTTATATTAAATATTATATAAATATATTTAAATAATATATATATTCTATTATATTATATTATATATAACATTAATAATAACTAGTAATTTTATTATATATAATTTATATATAATATATAATATTATAAATAAAGATTAAATAATATAATAAAAATAAGTTCCCTTTTTAAGAAGGAATAAGATTAATAATATATTTATATTAATTATAAAATATAAATAAGTATAATAAAATTATTAAATATATTAAATAAGTCTTTTAAGATGATAATAATAATAATATAAATAAATAGTGAGGGACCCTCCCCCGTATACTTATACTTACGGGGGAGGGACCGAACCCCTTAGATATATTTATGATATGAAAGAATATTATTAAAAAAAAAGAATATGAGAATTCTTTTTGTATTATAAAATTTTATATATTTATTTTTATATATAATATATAGAATAATTATAATAGTAAGGATAATTAATTATTTAATGTATCCTTTAGGTTTACGTGCATTATGTATATTAATATATTTATTATAATAATAATAATCATAATTATCAATTTTAATATTATTGATATATTCAGATAATACTAAACCAAATACTCTATTATTTCAATTATATGATTTAATAAATAGATTAAATCTAAATTTAATATAATTAAATTGTTTATTATCATGTAAAGGTAAAAATTTATCAAAATAATAAATAAATTTTATTAATTCATCAAGAGTTCTGGTAAATAATTTAAAATCTTTTAATTTTCTATTACCAACTTTTTTAACATTAGAAATAGATAAATCAAAAGATTCTTGAATTAAATAAATTAATTCTTTACGTGTTTCAACTTGTGAAATAACATAACTAGGTCTTATATTTTTAAATAATAATGTATCTTTAGGATTATATATAGATGATAAAAAAGAACCATCTGCAGCTGTAAAACCAGCTAATCAATAATTATTTTTAATATCTATAATATTTTTAATAGGTAATTTATTATTAATTTTTAAATAATTATAATAAGGGATATGATTATTAATTTGATTAATTTTATAATCACTATATAATTTATTATAAATATTAAGAAAAATCTTTTCTTTAGCTAAATTAAGTTTAATATTAATAGAGAAAGCATTAACAAAATAAGGATTATCTTTTAAAGTATCTATTCATTTTTCTACTAAAATACTATTTTTAATTCTTTTATTAATAAAGATAGTATTTAATACATCATTAGCATGATTTAGAATTGTAATACCTCCAGGACCAATATAACCATCACCTTCAATTAACCCTGATAAATAATCATAAAATTCATTATTATTTAAATCTAATACTGTTTTAATATTTAATTTACCTTTATAATTAATATTATTAAATATATAATTATTAGGAATTATATTTAATATATCTAAATATTTTATATATTTATTAATTAAATATTTATCTATTAAATAAAAATTATTAGATAAATTAAGTTCAATATTAGATAGTTTATAATTTAAATTATTTATAATATTTTTTAATAATTCATTATATTTTAATGAAATATTATTATTATTATTATTATAATTATCTATTTCTATTTTTATTTTATTTAAAATATAAAAATAAAGATATAATAATTTATAATCTATAATATTTTTTGAATTTATTAATCTTTTATTAGATATAGGTGTACGTTGTTTATGATAGTTATATAATACATTATAATATATATCTAATAATAATAAAATTTTATTATTATCTCATTTAATAAAACATAGTATATTATTTATTAAAAATTTATATATATATTCATATTCTATAATTCAGTCTTTTTTTAATTGATTTTTATGAATATTATTAAAATAATTAATAATATAATTAATATACATTAATAAAATAGAATTTAAATTTTGTTTTTTCATTGTTTTATTTTTTATTCTTTATTTTATATTATTATTATTATTATATTTTTTTTATATAATTTTTATTTTATAATTTAATGTAAGTATAATGTATCTTTTAAGTATGATGCTGTTAAGATAAGTCAAACATAAGATTGGATAATACCAATAGCGAATTCTAAAATCATAATAGCTAAAATCATAGCTAAAGGTACAAAACCGAATACTAAAGTAAATAAATTAATTAACATAAAATTAAATAGTAAACCAGCTAAAATAACCATTAATAAATGACCAGCTAAGATATTAGAACCTAATCTTAAACCTAATGAAATAGCTCTAGCGAAATAAGATAAAGTTTCAATAATAACTAATAAAGGTACTAATGGTAATGGTGTACCAGCAGGTACGAATAATGAGAAGAATACTCAACCATGTTTATATAAACCTAAAATAGTATTACCTAATCAAATAACAATACTTAAAGAGATAATAAATACTAAATGAGCTGATAATGCAAATGAGTATGGGATCATACTAATTAAATTAGCAATAAAAATAAACATAAATAATGTAAAGATCATAGGGAAATATAAACCTCAATTTTTACCTCCAATTTGTCCTTTAAGCATATTTATAATAGTATCATAAATAGCTTCTTGTGAAATTAATCATCTTGAACCAATAATTTTATTATTATTATTAGTTAATAGATATAAACTTGTAATAACTAATAATACAATAATAGTATATAATGAAAATGTTGTTAAATTTAAACAACTTAAATCAATAAATGATGATTGTAAACCAAATAATAGTCTAATCTCAAATTGATCTAATGGTGATGTAATATATGTATTTAATAAATTAAACATAATAATATATAAATTTATAAACTATAACTTATAAATAATTAATCATAATAATCTTTAATTATAATATAATTTATATAATATAAAATATATAATATATATAAATATATTAATAAATATAAAGATAAAAATAAGATTAATTATTATATATATATATATATAATGAATTATATATATATAATATTTGTATTTAATAATTTTTATTAATATAAGAATTTTTATAATTATTAATTTATTATAATTAATGAAAAAAAAATCCTTAACCATATATTATTTATTAATAATAAATCATAAATGATTATTAAAAATAATAATAATTTATTAATGGTAAAAAACCTCCTCATTAATATAATATATAATATATAATTCTTATTAATATTTTATTTCTAAATTAATATATTATAATTATATAATAATATATAATATTGTTATTTACTTATGAAATAAATATTAATATTATTTAATGAATAATATAATATAATACTATTCAATTAAAATGTATTCAATATAAATATATAAATATATAAATATATAAATTATTAATTATTATATATATATAAATAAACATAAATATTATTTTTTATTAATAGAATAATTTTATTATGTTTATTTAAATAAATAAATCATATAAATAATATTATAATTTAGAAATAAATAATCTAGATACATATAATCTTAAAATCATAGGTAAAAAGAATTGTGAGAATAAAATTAATAATAGAATCATTAATAAGAAACCATATGTTAATTGATTCATAAAATAAAATGGAACTAATTGTGGCATTTTTTTATATATTTTTTTATATAAGATTAATAACAACATTATAATAATTTAATAAATATTTAATAAATATTTAATAAAAATATATATATATTATAAAAATAATATATATATATAATTAATATAAATAAATAATATATTTATTAAAAAAATATTATAATAGATTAAACATTAATATAAAATAACTGACATAATATAAATATTATCAAATGTAAATATTTATTTTAATAAATTATTAAATAAATTATTAAATAATTACATTAGTCCGAATTTAATTTAAATTTATGGAGATATTTATATTATAAATAATTATATGTAAAATATAAATATATTCTTAATATATTTTCCTTTCGGGGTTCACTATAATATATTTATTTATATCCTATATTTATATATAAAATAAAAACTATTTTTATCTTTTTAATAAAACAATATATTAATATTATAAATAATATATCTATAATTTAATTAAATTGGATACAATTAATTTAACCCGTTTATTAATATAAATATTAATATTAATCAGATAAATGTATTGTTAGATCCTAATTATAATTATATTTTATTTAGTATTAATAATACTAAACATACTATTATATATTAATAAATAATAAATAATAATAATTTGTATTAAAAATATTATTATTATAAAATAATAATAATATTATAATATATTTAATAATTATATAATATTCATTAATATATTAAATTATATATATTATTAAAAAATAATTATAAATATTATTTATATTAATTATATATATATATTATTTTATATATATATATATATATAATAGGATTATATTAGTATTTATTTATATAAATATATTATAGTTCCCGAAAGGAGATATTTTAATAAATTTTATATATTTTTTTTTATATATTTTTATAAGAATATTATTATATATTATTAAGTTTAGATATAATATTTACTTTTTTTTTAATTATTAAGTAAATAATTAAATTTTATAACTTAAGATTGTACAGCTGGTGTATTAAATGAGTGTACAGCTGGTGGAGAAGTTAATAAGAATTCGATAGATGAAGATTTAACTGTATTTAAATTAAAGATAAGATTAGATTCTACAAAATCAGGTGCTTTATTATAAATAACTGATTTATTATTAACTTTATTATTTAATCCATTAACTAATTGATCATATAAAATATAGATAAATAAGAATAATGATAATAGTGCAATGAATGAACCAATAGAAGCGACATAATTTCATCCTGCGAAAGCATCAGGATAATCAGGAATTCTTCTAGGCATACCATTAATACCTAAGAAATGCATTGGGAAGAAAATAACATTAGCCCCAATGAAAATTAATCAGAATTGAATTTGAGCTAATTTTTCATTATAGTTTAAACCTAAAATTTGAGGACTTCAATAATAGTATCCTGCAAATAAAGAGAAAATAGCACCCATTGATAATACATAGTATCCCGATAGGTAGACCTTTACAAGTTTTCCCCCGGTAAGAACCGTACGTGCGACTTTCATCGCATACGGCTCACGCAATATCTTTTAATATTTATTATAAAAAAATAATATAATAAATATTTATCAGTTATATATAAACCTCCTATCTTTTTTAATTTTTTTTTATTATTAATAATAATAATATATATATAAATAAAGATAGGCATATCACCTATAGTATAAGTTAGCAGATTTTCATCTTTAGAATAATAATTCTTATCCATATCATTACAATATGGCATTAGCTTTTTATACAATCTTTTACCCTCTAAATATAAAGAAAATTTCTATAAAATATTATATTTCTTAATCCAATAATTATTTATAATATATATTAAATTTTATTAATATAATAATAATAAATTAAATAATATATATATTGGTATTATTATTATTTTTTATTATTAATAATAATAATTTATAGGGTTTATTCTGTTTTATCATAAATACGTAAATATCTAACTTAGCTCTCAAATTATATTACTAATGGTTATATGATTTATCGTATGCTAATTTCCAATACATAACATCAACCATTTTATTTATTATTATATAATTATAGAATAATAAATAATAATTGAATATCAGACAGGTTTTCAATTAGTGGTGTAAGTAATTTTATAACATTTGATTCACTTTCGTTGAGCATATTAGATCAGTCAAAGTTCCTTCATCTTTTTTTTATAATATAAAATAACTGTCAAGAATATGGATACTTTTGTCATTACAGCTTAGCATATTTATGTTACCATTTTAATACACTTGTAATTAGACTTATATTGATAAAAATATAATTTATCCATTATTATATGGTAAATATTATTTATGATAACTTTCAGACCGCTCGAAAATGTCCCACCACGTAGTAAGTCATAAAAAAAATAATATTATTTAATTAACACTTTAAGAATTTTACTCTTTAATATTATCATTATTCGATATTGTTATAATGAAGTTTATTAATAATAATTTTAACCCTATTATTTAATTCATTTTTTATTTCTAAAGATATATTTTTAACACTTTGTAATAATATTAATTCTTTTAATATTAATAAAGAATTAAGTAATATATGTAATTTATTTAATTTTAATAAGTAAGCAATATTTAATAATAAATATTGTTTATATCTTCTAAGACTTAATGGTTGATAATTATTAAAATATTCAATAAAAGGTTTTATAGCTTTTGATGATTGAGCTTTATAAATATAAGCTGTAGCACCAGATTTATAATCTCTTTTTAAAATACCACCAAGTTTAAAATATTTTTTAATAATATCTAAAATATAACTATCTTTTTGTGATAATTCTAAATGAAATTTTAATCACTGACTATTTTTATGTTTTTGAAAACCTAGATAAAAATAACCATCAGCATCATTAAAACCTGTTAATCAAGGATTTAATAGTAAATCAAATTCTTTAGGTTTTAATAATTTAATATTTAAACGATTATTAAAATTATATTTAAAATATTGGTCATATCTTTTATATGTTAATAATTTACCATTAATATAATTTATAAATACTTCTTGTTCTTTTTTTTTTATAATATTTCATTTAACAGCTGTTAATTCTTTATTAGAATTATATTTAGCTGTAATATGACCAATTTTAAAATAAAGACATAAATAATTAGCTAATAAAACATCTTCTAAAGAAAAAGTAATTGAAAAACATCTCGTATAAATATTACCATCTCCTTCAAATAATCCAGATAAATAATAACCTTTTTCTTCTTCAGTATAATTATCTAAAAATTTTAATTTATTAATATTATCTTTATTAATATTAATAAGATATTTATTTAAAATATTAATATAATTATTTATAATTGATTCATATAAATTCTTAATATCTTTAGTTTCGGGGGCCGGACCAGGGACCGGAACCCCAAAAGGAGATATTAATTGAAAATTAAATATTAAATAATAATATAAAGTTTCTATAAAAACTTTATTATTAGTTAAAATTATTATTAATAATATTAATATATAATAAGTCAAAATAATATTATTTTTTTTTTGGTATTAACTTATATTTACATATAAGATTGGACTATCTCTTAATTTTAATATTTAAATAATATTAAAATCATTCACGTTTAGTCTCTACAATACTTTAATATATAATATATATATATTAAAGTTATCACGGGATTGTCTTATTTATTATATAAATAATAATTATAAGAGTTTCCCCGTTAGCTATATATATATATATATTTTTTTATTATTAATATATATATATATATAACCAATAATATTTAATAAATTTTTATTTATATAAAATTAATCATAAGATATTAATTTTTTTTTATTTTTTTTATTTTTTTATATATTTATTATAATTTATTATATATTATTTTAGTGAATTTTAAGCACGACACTTATTAAATTAATATCGTGGAATGCTACATCTAATGAGGCGTTAGCTAAGGCAACACCAGTTAAACCACCCATTGTGAATAAGAATAAGAATGCAATTGCATATAACATAGGTAGTGCTAATCTAATTGAACCTCCGTAGATTAGGGCTAATCAAGAAAAGATTTTAATTCCTGTTGGAATTGCAATAATCATTAGTGCAGATAGGAAATATGCTCTAAGATCTGCATCTAATCCTACAATATACATATGATGTGATCATACTAAGAAACCTAATAATCCAATTGAAGCCATAGCATATACCATTGAAATTTCACCAAATACAGGTTTTTTAGAATATGTTGATACTACATGTGAAATAATACCAAATCCAGGGATAATTAAAATATATACTTCTGGATGACCAAAGAATCAAAATAAATGCTCATATAAGATTGGGTCACCACCTCCTGCTACTTCAAAGAATGAAGTATTGAAGTTTCTATCTAATAATAACATTGTAATACCTGCAGATAATACAGGTAATGATAATAATAATAAGAACGCTGTAATGAAAATTGATCATACAAATAATGGTAATTTATGCATTGTCATACCATTTGTTCTCATATTTAATGTTGTTACAATGAAATTAATAGCACCTAATAATGATGAAATTGATGTTAAATGTAATGCAAAAATTGCTAAATCTACACTAGGTCCTGAATGTGCCTGAATAGATGATAATGGTGGATATCATAAATTAATAATTAAATATTATTTAATTATTATAATTGTTTATATAAATATATATATTATATCTATATCTCAATATATTACTATATTGTTCGGACTATGTCTTTAATATATAAAAAATTCCAAAATAAATATAAATAAATTTACAATATAAATTATATATTATTATATTATTTTATTAATTAATAATATTATTAATTGAATAAAAATTAATTATCAATATTATTATTATATAATATTTATTATTATTATACATTTATTAATTTTTTATAAAATATATAAATCTATTAAAAATAAATTAATATTATCTTATTTATAAATTTATTATTAATATAATAAATAAATATATATATAAAATATTTAATTTTAGCATCATATATATTGAAATATTATAATTAGAATATTAGATATATATTAACAATATATTATTATTATTATTATAAATATTATAATTTTATATAAAAAGAATAATATTATAAATAAAATATATTCATATAATTATTATATTATTTGGAATGAAATATATTATATCATATTTAGTCTCTGAAATATTTATTATTTATATAAATATTGGCATATTAACCTATATTATTAAACATTATAACTTAATATATATTATTTATATATATATATATATATATTAAGTATTTTAATAATTATATATAATATTTATTATATATAAGGTATTTTATGCATTAAATGATATTTTAAAACTGCATATCCTTTTTATTTTACAGTTCATCCTGTACCAGCACCTGATTCTACTAAAGTTGATGTAACTAAACATACTAATCCCATAGGTAATACTCAAAAGGCAATGTTATTAATTCTTGGAAATGCTGTATCTGTTGCTCCAATTATTAATGGTAATAAATAGTTACCAAATCCACCAATTAAAGCAGGCATTACTAAGAGTAGAGTAGCAAACCTATCTGATTGTATTAACAATCATATAAGAGAGCCCTCTCCGAACCGTACGTGATACTTTCATATCATACGGCTCTCCATTTAACGCGTAGTTAATAGTTAAAATAATTATTATAAACCTGGACCATTATATTTACCTTGATGAATTTTATAATGACATGTTTTACAGATAGTAATTTGTTTTCTATTTATCTTAATCATTCTACCTAATAAATAATCATTTTTGATTTTATTGGCAGCATTATTTAATATTTTCACATGATGTACTTCTAAATTTTGTTTAGAACCACAAACTTGACAAATACCACTAAATAATGATAAAGATCTAGGTAACATATATTTAAATCTATCTAAAATTTCATCAGGAGTATAATTAGAATCAGTTTTATTTATTTTATGTCTAATTTTAAAATCATCAATACCAAAACTTACTTTTGAATTAGGATCGGTCAATACTTTACCGAATTTTAAAATAACTTTCTTAACAGTATTTAATTTAAATTTTCTTGCTAACGTTAAACAACATGAATAAAATAAAATGTATGTAATTCTACCTCTTAATGTAGTAAAATTGGTAGCTAATCTATAATAATTTATAATACCTCTACCAACAGCTAAATAATGCATTAAAATGGTTTTCATTTCTTCATGAATTAATCTTCCAACCCCTATGGGTTTTCCAACTATTCCAGGAGAACAATAACCATTTTTATTTAATTTTATTACAATACTTCTGATAGGGGCATTAACAACTAAACTAGTATGATGTCTAACCCTAATAAATTTATCACCTTTTTTAATCATTCTATAAGGTCTTATTTCTCAAGGTGTAACTTTTACATCATACCCTAAAAAACTAACTCCTTCTTTAGAATGTTTAATAATGGATTTATCTATATTAATAGACATACCTAAATTTTCTGTTAAGAAATTATTTATATCGTTTAAAATATTTTTACAATCATCATGAGAACCCATTACACCAATGATAATATCATCAGCATATCTAACAAAATAAGCTCTTTTAAAGCTTTTATCAGATCCCAAATTTCTTTGGTAATGGTCTCTTAATCTAATCAATTTTAATTTATCAGATAATAATTTACATCTTCTAATTTTAGATGATAAATCATTATAAATTGGATTTCTACTTCTATTAGACATAGATCCAATATTGAATTCATTCTCAAACTTATTTTCTAAATATTTATCTAATTTATCTAAGAAAATATTACATAAAATAGGACTGACAACACTACCTTGAAGAATTCCTAAAGTTGTATGATGATAATTATTATGTTTATCAACATATCCAGCTCTTAATAATTTATATAATAAATCAATGAAACCTTTATCTTTGATTCTCTCATTTAATACATTAATTAACATATTATGTGGAATTGTATCAAAACATTTATTTAAGTCTACCTTAATAAATCAATTACAGTGTTGCATATAATTTTTACAATGAATAATAGCTGTTAAACAAGATAAGTTTGGTCTAAACCCATGTGAATAATTAGAAAAACTATTATTATAAATAATTTCTAAAATTATTCTCATACTTTCTTGTACAATTTTTTCTCTAGGATTACCAACACTTAAAGGTCTAAATCCTCCAGATGTTTTAGGAATTTCAACTCTTCTAACAGGAGAAAATTTAAACATATTAGTATTAATATCTTTAGATAATTTATTTAAATATGAAATATTAATTCCATCTAAGGTAATATTATTAGAACCTTTAGATATGTTACCTTTCTTACTTTTAATTTTATTATAAGCAATTAATAACAATCTAATATCTGACATTAATTTTAAAATTCTAGTATTAATGTTTTCAGGATTATTATAATTATTTTCTATTAATTTATTTAACTCGGAAAAATCCGTAGTATTTATCTTTGTTAAATACGTTAAACTGTCTTCCTTCCTTACATTTAATCTAGATAAAGTACTAAAATATCTCACTTTATTTAAATTAAATTTGGGTACTATGAAGACTCCGTTATCCCCAGAGTTTCCCCTTTCGGACAATCCCATATTTCTTAATTTACCATTTGAACTCGTACAGCTCTCCGAATGTCAACTTTTACTTAAAGTTAATGATTCATATTTGGTTAACTCGTGTACCTCTTCTTCCAATACACAAGCATGAACCACAATCCCCGAGTGGGAAGGAGTTAATGAGAACCCTAAACATTCTTGTAAGGAGTTCGTTAACCTAGCCATCGAACAGTTCTTACCTTGCACTGGCTGTTTTACTCCAGCGCTTTTATGGCATGCTATTGTCCCCGTTGAGTTGGCCCCAACTGAGTAAGCCATATGGTTTACGTATCTAAATTCTATGTATGTTACTACTAAGAATCAGAACCAAAATGATACGGTAAAGTTTTCATTTATTGAATAAACAGAGATATGTTTATCAATTAACACTTCAATACAGTGATAAATTAAGCAAAATGGCGCACAGAAAATCATTAATACAGCATGACCAACTACTAAAACATTAAATAATTGAGCATTTCCTTGTAAATATTGTGAACCAGGTGCAGCTAATTCTAATCTAATGATTAAAGACATTGCTGTTCCTGCCATACCACTAAAAATAGCTAACATAAAATATAATACTGCAATATCTTTTGCATTTGTTGAATATAATCATCTTTGTACCATTTTTACTTTTTTTATATATTAATTTTAATAATATTATTATTATTATATTCATTAAAATTATTAAATTTTTTTATTATTGTTATATCCTTAAGGATAATAATATATTATTCTATTTATAAATATAACAATAGTTGAATTTATAATATTAATTATTAATGAATACTATATAATATTTTAGTTATAACTTTAAACAATTCTTTTATATCTTTATAAATAAATATTATTATATTATAAAGTAATAGTATAATTAATTTTTATATATATATTATTTATATAAATGTATCATAATCTATAATATAATATATATATATATATTAAAATCATTTAAATTATATAACATATATATATATTTAATGATATTAATACTCTCTTTCATAATCTATATTATTAATATTATTTATATATAATATTAAATAATATTATTATTATATCTATTACTTATATCAATACTTATTATTTAATATTATATATTACCTTTTTACTCATTACAAAAATCCCAACTAGATCGAACTAATATAAATATATTATTTAATATATTGATTTTATATTATTCATTACTTAATAATAAAATAAATTATATAAAAATATTATTATCTATATATTATATATATATTATATATATATATATTTTTTATATTATATTATATATATATTATTTACATTCTTTAATTATATTTATATATATATATATTATTATTCTTTATTATAAATAAGAAGTTATTTAATTTATACTTTTTATAATAATATTTAAAGATTTATTAATTAAATTATTCATAATATATTAAATAATATTAATCTTATATATATAAATAATTAATATTGATTATTATTATTATTATTATATATATTAATAAATATTGATAAAATAATATTTAATATAGAGTATTATATTTTATATAATTAATATATATATATATATATGTTATATATATTAAAAAAAAGTAATGTAGTTATATTTTTAGTATTAAATATATAAGTCCCGGTTTCTTACGAAACCGGGACCTCGGAGACGTAATAGGGGGAGGGGGTGGGTGATAAGAACCAAACTATTCAATAAATATAGAGCACACATTAGTTAAATGTATTAATATAATCAATAAATATATTATAATAATATAATATATTATATAATATAAATAAAGGTATTAACGAAATAATAAATTGTATAATATAAATTATAAATAAATAATTAAAATAAATTTAATAAAATAATAAATAAAAACAAGAAGATATCCGGGTCCCTTGATAAATTATTATTGAAAATAATAATTGGGACCCCCACCACTATAATAAAATATTAATGAATATAATTATAATATATATAAAAATATATATAATAATATTTATATATAATATATATATATATATAGAAATATAAATTATTATATAAAAATATATATAATTTTATTTATTATTATATTTTAATAATAAATAAATAAATAAAAATAATAATAATAGTTCCGGGGCCCGGCCACGGGAGCCGGAACCCCGGAAGGAGAAATATAAAAGTATAAATTATATAAAAAGCATATTAATTAATTCTTATAAGAATTACAATTAATTGATCTCATATGCTAAATACCAATTAATTAATTAATTAAATTGAAATTAATATATATATATAATTATATAATATAATAATATAATAAAAATAAAATACTTATTATTATTATAAAAATAAGTTATAATATAATAATATAATAAAAATAAAATACTTATTATTATTATTATTATAAAAATAAGTTATAATATAAAAATATTAATTAATTATTTATTTATTTATTTATTTATTTTATAAAAAATAAATATATATTTATAATATCTTAATATAATTATAATCATTAAATATTTATATATATTTATATATTTATATTATAATGAATATAAAAACTTTTTATTAGTAAGAAATGAATATCTATATTATAATATAAATATTTATTTATTAATATTAGAACATATCAATAATTATTATTATAATTATTATTAGTCCAAATAAAAAAATAAAATAAAATAAGATTTATATAATAATCATAACTTCATATAGAGTGAATACTTTATATATCATATAATAAGATATGATATAATATGATATGATATTATATGATAGGATAATTTAGGATAGGTTTTCATTATAATAAATAATATATATATTATTAATATTTAATATATTACAAATAATAATAAAATTTATTAATATAAATAATATTTAATAATATTAATATTTATTATAAATAATATTTAATAATATTAATATTTATTACTTTTTTATTTTATTTATTTCTCCTTTCGGGGTTCCGGCTCCCGTGGCCGGGCCCCGGAACTATTAATAATAAATAATATAATAAGTTTATAAATAATAAATATATAGTCTAAACCTCTTATTTATTTTAATAATAATATTTCATAAATAATTATAATATAAATAATAATTATATTTTAATTTAAAGGAGATATAATATAAAAAGTATTTTAAATAATATATAATTTAAATAATATATATTAATTAATTATATATTATATATATTTTATATATAATTTATATAAGAATAAAAATAATATATATATATATATATATATATTTATAAAAATAATAATTTTAATAATAATAATAATAATATTATTAAAATAAATATATATATATTAATTATAATATTTTAATATAAAATAAATATTATTATAATAATATATTAATCATTTAAATTAAATATTAATATAATATATTAAATGTTTAATAATACCATAATATAAATATTATAATATAATAAATAAGAAATTTATCCTTTCAAGGTTCCAATCACCGTAATTCTTTTCTTACTTACAAGATTATATTTTATTAAAAATAAATATTAAAAATAAATATTAAAAATAAATATTAAAAATAAATATTAAAAAAGGTATTCACTATAAATATAAATATAAATATAAATAGTTCCGGGGCCCGGCCACGGGAGCCGGAACCCCGGAAGGAGAAATATAAATATAAATATAATAAATTAATCCGGCCGAAGGATATAAATTTAATTATGAGAATTGAGTCTTCACTTTCAATAGGAAGGAGTAAAAATATAATATATTTTCTAATATTATTTTATTTTTATATCAAAAGAAGTAAATTATTATTTTAATAATAATTATAATTTTATCATTAATAAGATATAATAAAATAAATAAAGATTACAAATAAGAATAATCAATTTAATTGTTTAAATATACAAAATAATGTAATATTAGTTTTAATATAATTATATATATTATTAATAAATAATACAATTATTATAATAATTATAATAAATATTATTTATATTTAGAATTATTATATTATATTATATTATATTTATTTGAAATAGATAATATTTATTTATTTAATTTTTTATAAATATATTATTTATTTCTCCTTTCGGGGTTCCGGCTCCCGTGGCCGGGCCCCCCGGAACTTTAAACTTATATTAATATTTATTAAAATATAAATTTTGTATTATTATTATATTTTATAAAATATAATACCTTCTTTATTTATATTTATATTTATATTTATAATTATAAATAAACTTATTTATTATTATTATTAAAAATTATATAAATTATATAATATAATCTAATATTATTTTATTTTTATTATATTATTATTTATATTATATTATAATTTAATTATAATTAATTATAAATAATATTTTATATAAATTTATCCCCCTTCTTAAGAATAAAAAAGGGGTTCCCATGGGGTCCCGCACTCCTTTGGGGTTCGGTCCCCCCTCCCGTAAGTATAGGGAGGGGGTCCCTCAATCCTTCTTAATTAAATTAAATTTAATTAAATTAAATTAAATTTAATAGGGGGGGTTCGATCGGACTAATTTATTTTATTTATTTTATTAATTTTTATATTATTTATATATATATATTATATATATAATCTTAAGTAGTATATAATAATATACTTAATAATAAGTCCCCAACGGAGGAAAAATAAGTAAAGGAGATATTAATTAAATAATAATGAATATTAATTATTATTATTGTATAATTTTTATTAATATTATTTTAAAGAATATTATAATTATTATTAATAATAATTTATATTTAATTATTAATAAATAAAAAGATAAAATAATAATTCTAATATTTAGAATTTATGATTATTTATATTAAAGATTCATATCTCCTTCGAGGTCCGCCCCCTCCGCGGGGCGGACCGGACTATTTTATTAAATTAAATTAAATTAAATTAAATTAAATTAAATTAAATTAAATTAAATTAAATTAAATTAAATTAGATGTTCATTAAATAAAAATAAATATCAAAGAATATTAATAGATTAATATATTAATAGTTCATAATGACAAAATTATTATCATTATTTATATTAGAATTATTAAAATAAATTATTATTTATAATTTATAATTATATTATTAATAAATTGTATCATACTATTTATTATTTATTATTTATTTTTATATAATAATAATAATAATAGTTCCGGGGCCCGGCCACGGGAGCCGGAACCCCGAAAGGAGAATAAAATCAAATCATTAATTTATTTAATTATTAAATTATTTAATAAATTAAAATAAAAAAAAATAAAATATTAAATATATTATAATATTTCTCCTTTCTTAAAATAATTTATATAATTTTTTATATATTTATATATATATATATATATTTATATATTCAATATAATTAATTTAATTTAATTTATATATATATGAATAATATATTAATAATTAAGTATTATAAAATTAAATAATATAATATTGATTATAATTATGATATATTAATATATTATAATAATATATTTTTAATAAATTATTATTAATAATATATTTATACTTATTAATAATAAAATTATAATATATTTTTTATAATTAATATATTAATTAATTAATTAAGAATATTAAAAAAAAGATAAATGAATATTTATATTATATTAATAGTTCCGGGGCCCGGCCACGGGAGCCGGAACCCCGAAAGGAGAAATATTAAAATAATTAAATAAATACATATTTTTATTATTATTATCAAGGATAAAGAGATTCGAACTCCTAATGATTGATTTGAAATCAACTGTTTTACCATTAAACTATATCCTTATTATTATTATTATTATTTATTTATTATTATATATATAATATATAACAAATAATATTATTATTATATAAATAAAAAAAAATTATATAATTATTTTTTTTATATAAAAATTATAAATTATATAAATTATAATAAGTTTTATTTTAAGTAAAAAAAAATGATTATAATAAATAAATATATATATTATATTATATATAAATATATATATATTAAAATAAATTATATAAATTATATAGAGTCTCCGCCCCCAGCGGGGACCCCGAAGGAGTGAGGGACCCCTCCCGTATATTATACTAATGTATATTATACTAATGTATATTATACTAATGTATATTATACTAATGTATATTATACTAATGGGAGGGGGACCGAACCCCTTTTTAAGAAGGAGTATTATTTTTAATAAGAAGTGAATAATAATAATTATATGTAATAATTATAATACATTCTCCTTTCGGGGTTCCGGCTCCCGTGGCCGGGCCCCGGAACTATTAAATATATTATAAATATATAAATTATTATTATTATTTATTAATAATAATAATAAAAAAGATATAATATATTTATATACTATTTATAATGTCCCCTTTTTTTTATTTAAAGAAGATGTATATTATTTTATTATAAATATTTATTATTTATTTATATTAATTCTATTAAATATATTAATATAATTATTATATAATAACAAAAAAGTATAATTTATATTATATATTTTATTAAATATATTTTAAAAATCAATTATTTCCTTCGTATTTATAATAATTTATCATTTATATATTGAGATTATAATTATAATTATAATTATAATTATTTATTTATTTATTATATTAAATTATAATAATAATTTATATTAAATTATAATAATAATTATATTATATTATATATATATTAAAATATTTTATTATATTATTTATATATTATATTTATATAATATATTATATATTATATTATATTATATTAAAATATATTTATATTTATATTTATATTTCTCCTTTCGGGGTTCCGGCTCCCGTGGCCGGGCCCCGGAACTATTAATATTAATATTTATATTAATATTTAGATTAATATTTATGTAAGAATATTTAAGATATTTATAAGCCCACCGCAGGTTCCCCTACGGTAACTGTATTTCAACTTCGCATTAATTCATATTATTTCTGATATAAATAAATATAAATTAATAATTATTAATATTTATTAAAAAATATTATATAAATAATAAGATAATAATATGTTTCAACGCGTGATGAGTGATTAGTGCGAAACAGTTAGAATATTCACCGTAACATACTAATTTACGTATTACTAGCAATTCTTTTTTCATATAATCGAATTTCAGATTATAATTCATATTAATATATAATAAAAAAATATATTAAAAATTAAAATGTTTTATATTATTAATTAAATATAATTAAATATATTTTATATAATTTTATTATCATTTTATTATAGCACGTCTATTACCCATATTATAAGGATCATTATGATTTGTCTTAATTCCTTTCTTTATATTAATAAATAATATAAAATTATATATAATTAAAATTATATATATGGAGTTTTGTTCGTTTATGAACTTAATCTAAAACTTTGCAGCACGAACTAAAGACAACAATGTAACGCCTGTAATATAATAATTATAATAATTATTATAATATTCAAAATATGGTAAGGTTAGTCGTGGATTATCGAATTAAATAACATGCTCCACTGCTTAAGTCTGTAACCGTCTATTGTTTTGAGTTTCATTATTGCTAACGTACTCTTCAGGTGGAATACTTTCATTTTCATTTATTATTTATATATAATATATATTATAAATAATTGTATTCATAGTTTACTACTAGAACTACACGGGTATCGAATCCGTTTCGCTACTCTAGTTTTAATCCCTCAATGTCAGTTAATATTTAATTAATATTTTCACATATATTAGTCTTATAATTATTATTATTATTTCATCTTTACTATTATAATTCTTTAATTATATTTTATTAACTCTAAATTATAATATATAATTCATTCTACGGATCCTTTAAACCATTATGATTAACGCTCGCCCTCTTTGTGTTACCGCGACTGCTGGCACAAATATTAGTCAGGACTATTAAAATATATTATTAATAATAATAAATTAATTTTATTATTAATATATATATCCATATAAAAATATATATGGTAATTAATATCATTATTTTAATTATTTATGGATTTTATTTTTAATCAATTTATATATATATATTATTATTATTATTATAAATATTTAATATTTATAAATAAAATAAAATATTTTTATATATCATCCTAATAAGTAACTGGATCAATCTTTCGATCATTGTCCAATATTCCTCACTGCTGTATCTTATAGATATTGACTATATTTCAGAGTCAACGTGATCGTTCTAACTTTCATTATCGATTATGGATCGTTGGCTAGGTTTAACTCTTAATAAACCTACTACCTAAACCATTATTGGCTTGACTATAGATAAATATATATTATATATATATCCTTTTTATTATATAAATTATTTTTTTATAATAATATATTAAGTATTTAGCTTATTCTATAGTTCATTAATTCCTAATAAAATTACTCACGTTTACACCACATATTTATTATCTTATCAATAATAAACGTATGATTCGCATGTGTCATGTCCTTATTTAGCGCTTAATCTGAACCAACATCATATTCTTATAAATTTTTTACTTTTCCTTATTATATAACTAATATAATAATATATATATATATATATATTATTATTATTATATAAAACTATTATTTATTACTTATATAATAATAAATTAATAAATTAAAATATAATAATTAATAAATAAATAAATAAATAAATAAATAAATTTATAATAAAAAAAAAACTTTATTAAAATATTAATATATATATATATAATAAATTTATATATATTTTATATAAATTTTATATAATTAATACTATTTTATTGTTTATATAATATACTATTAATAAAAATAAAATTATTTATTTTTATATATTAAAAATATAAATAATATTAATATTAATATTAAAAGTTAAATTAGTCCGGCCCGCCCCCCCGCGGGGCGGACCCCGAAGGAGAATATTTTTTATATCTTTCCTTTATTAATAACAATGATTAACTAAATTGACAATCACAAAGTTATAATATTATTATTATATAAATTAATAATATTATATAATTTATAAATTTAGACATCTTTTTTATTAAATACTTTTTTATAAATATTAATATAATAAAAGATTTTTAATATATTAATAATTATTATATTAATTTTTAATAATAAAATAAAAATAATAATAATAAAAATAGAATTTTATAAATAAATAATTATAAATAATAAATTTAAATAATATTATTAAATATTATTTAATTATTAATTATGTAATTAATATTTATATTATATAAAGTATTCAATACTTATTAAAATTAATATTTTTATAAATAAAATAAAAATGTAATAATTATAAAAATACCCTTTTTAATATTATATAATTATAAATATAATTATTATATAACCCCTATAAAAATTAATATTTAATATTTAATATTTAATATTTTATATTTTATATTTTATATTTTATATTAATTGTATAATAAAAATAAAATATATAAATTATATATTATAAATATAAATTATTCTTTTTATAAATATTTATTAATATTTATTAAGAAATTATATATATATATATATAGATTATAAATTATATATATTTACTCCCACCCCCCCCCCTTTCGAAATTACAATTACAATTATAATTAGTTTAATAAAAAAAAATAAATAAATAAATAAATAAATTATATAAAAAATATATTTATTAATATTTGATAATATTAATATATTGTAATTATATTAATTATTATTATATTTAATATATTAATAATAAAGAAATACAAATTATTATTAAAGTATTAATTATTATTTAAAATTATATTAGTCCTTCCACCTTTTTATTTTTTAAGAAGGAGTGAGAGACCCTCTCCCGTGTACTAACGGGAGGGGGACCGAACCCCTTTTTATTCTTAATTAAGAAGGAGTGAGGGACCCCTCCCTATACTTATACTAATGGGAGGGGGACCGAACCCCGAAGGAGTTATTTATATTATTATTATTTAATAATAATATATAAAAATATAAATTTATTATTATTATTTTATATAAAATATATATAATATATAATAAAATATATAAATGATATTATTATTTTTATTAAATATATATATATAATGGAATATATAAATGGTATTATTATTTTATTAATTTAATAAAAAAAAAATAAAAACCTTTAAGACTATAACTTGCCATTAGTAAATTATTATTATTTACCCCTCCAATGAATTTTATTGAATTATATACAAAAATATTATAATATTATTTTTTTAATATTTATTAAATATTTATTAAAAGATTTTATAGAAATGGATACTTATATATATATATATATTTATTTTATAATTAAGAGTTATAATTATTATACAATTTATTTAATCCTCACTACTTTTTTATTATTAATATATATATAACATATTTTTATTATATAGAATATAAAAAAAAGATATAATTTTCATAATAAAATTATAATTTAATTTAATATATAAATATATATTTATATAAAATTATTATATTATTATTATATTATATAATATTATTAATAATATATTTTATTTAGTTTCGGGCCCCGGCTACGGGAGCCGGAACCCCGTAAGGAGAAATATATTTTTTATAAAATATTAATTAATTAATTAATTAATTATTAATTAAAGAAAAAAAAAGAAATAATAATTATTTGATAATATATATTATTATTATATATAATTATAAAAAAGATTATAATTATTTTTATTTATAAAATATAAAGTATATTATTTAAATTATTAATTAAGTTAGATTTATATTTATAAATATATAAGTCCCGGTTTCTTACGAAACCGGGACCTCGGAGACGTAATAGGGGTGGTTGATAATAACCAGAATATTAAATATATATAGAGCACACATAAAATAAATTTTATAATATAATCAATTAAATATATTATAAGAATATAATATATTATATAATAAAATATAAAGTCCCCGAAGGAGTATAAACCATATAATTAATTATATAATATAAATATAAATTAAAAATAATAATAAATTTAATAAAATAATAAATGATAAACAAGAAGATATCCGGGTCCCAATAATAATTATTATTGAAAATAATAATTGGGACCCCCCCACAATAGAATAGAAAATTAAAATAATAATTAATAATATATTATATAAAAATATAATATATTAATTTATATATATAGATATATTATTAAAAAAAAAAGTATATATAATATATATATATATTAATTTATATATAAAAAATAATAATATATAAATAAAAATGATAAATTATATAAATAATTTATATATTAATAAAAAAAAAATAAGTAATAGATTTTTTTTTAATAAATAATATAATATAATATAATATTTAATTATATTAAATATATATTAATAATAATGAATAATATATAAATTAATAACAATAAGATATCCGGGTCCCATTAATAATTATTATTGTAAATAATAAATGGGACCCCTATCTATCCTATCTATCCTATCTATCCTATCTATCCTATCTATCCTATCTATCCTATCTATCCTATCTATCCTATCTATCCTATCTATCCTATCTATATAAAATAATTATAAATATATAAAATAATTATAAATAATTAATAATATATAAAATAATTATAAATAATTAATAATATATAACTCCTTTCGATATTCATACCGATTCCCTACTTATTTATTATTCATAAATCATAAATTATTATTAAAAATAATAATATACTATTAGGATACCCATAATTAATAATATATATATTATTAATAATAATATATAAAAATAATAATAAATAATAAATAATAATAATAATAATAAATATATAATGAATATTTATATATATATATATATATATATTTATTAAATCTATATATATATAAATCAATAAAAGATATAATATATAAAATATATTAAATAATATTAAATATATGATTATAATATTTTTAAATAAATAAATAAATAAATAATATAAAATTATATAAAAAAAATATTAAATATATAATTATAATACTTTAATATAAAATTATATAAAAATAATATTAAATATATATATAAATAATTAATAAGATTATAATTATATATATATAAATAACTTATAAATATTATATATTATATTATCACTTTTTAAACTCCTTATAAAAACTATATATAATAAATATTTTATATAATTATCCTAAATTATATTATATTTATTTTTATATTACATCTTTAAAAATTATTATTTTTATTTATAATTAATAATTTCATTAAATAAATTATTTAAATTAATTCTTATTTTTATAAAAAATAAATAAATAAATAAATAAATAAATAATTGAAACTCTTTTCTTTATATTAATAAAAAGTATGAATAATATTATATTATATTAATAAAAAGTATGAATAATATAATATTATATTATATTATATTATATAAATATATTAATAAATAATAAATTATAAATTATTTAATAATAGTCCGGCCCGCCCCCTGCGGGGCGGACCCCGAAGGAGTTCTACCGAATAATTATTAATTATTAATTATTAATTATTAATTATTAATTATTAATTATTAGTTTAATCAAAAAGGAATAAATATCTATTATATTATATTATATTATATATAAATGTGAATATCTTATATTTATATTTATATATATGTAAAATCTATAAAGAAATGAGATTAGATGATATTGAGATGAAATAAAATGAGATGAGATGAATTGGGGTCCGGAAGGGAACCGAACCCCTCATAATAATTAATTTAATATATATTATAATAAAACTTATTATATATATTTTTATATATATATATATTTTTTATATATTATATAATAAATATTACTTCTTATTAAAATTCCTTATTTTTATTATTTTTAATAATGAAATTCATATAGTTATTATAATATATAGATAAACTCCTTTCGGGGTTCCGGCTCCCGTGGCCGGGCCCCGGAACTATAAATTTAATTTTATTAAATTGATATAAACATTATTTAAAATTATATAAACAACTAAATTATATTAATTGTATTTAATTTAATAATTAATAATATTTTTAATAATGATTATTTTTATAATTATTATTTTATATTAGTGAATACTAATATTTATTATTTATTATTTATTATTTATTATTTATTATTTATAAAGGTGTGAACCCCGAAAGGAGTTATTATTATATTTTTATAATAAATTATTATATTTTTATAATAAATTATTATATTTTAATAATAAATTATTATTATTATATTTTTATAATATAATATATTATTTATATATTTATTAATGATTATTTATATATTTATTAATAATTATTAATATATTTATTAATGATTATTTATATATTTATTAATTAGATAATGGGGGGGGGTCCTTATTATTATTTACAATAATAATTATTAATGGACCCCAGATATCCTATAATTAATAATAAAGAATACTTCATTTAATAATATTATTATATATAATATAATTATATTATATACTTTTTTATTAATGTATTTAAATTTATATATATATAATTATAATTAGAAAGTCTCTGCTGAAGGTTAAATGGAAATTCCTAAAAGGAGTTGAAATTAAAAATAATAATAAATAATGATATAAAAATTATAAGTTTCTCCTTTCGGAACTAAAAAATAATATTAATAATAATATATAAATATTATATCTTTTTATAATATAATATTTGTTAAAGAATAATATAAATATTATATCTTTTTTTATAATATAATATTTGTTAAAGAATAATATAAATATTATACCTTATTTTGAAATCTCAACCAATGATTAAAAACTATAATTAAATATAATTAAAAGTCCGCTCCCTTTTTAATTTTAATAAGAAGAATATAAATTTTATAAAAGAATATATATATATATATATATAATATAATATATAATATAATATATTATGATATTAATTTTATTATAATATATAATATTTTTTTTTATTTATAATATTATAAATAAATGATAAAATGAGGGGTTTCGGTCCTATATCATATTATATCATATTGGTATCTAAAACTCTTTAATTATAATAATAATTATAATAATAATTATAATAATAATTATAATAATAATTATAATAATAATAATATGGAGTTCATATTTTTATAAATATAAATAAAAGTGTTCATTTGTAATGTAATAAAATTTAATATATTATGATAAATATATATACTTTTTTTTAATGTTTAATTAAATTATTATCAGATAGGATAGACTCGAACTAACTAGGTCTTTCTCCCAAAGAAAGCGCCTGACCTTTTGGCTTCTATCTGTATTAATATATAATATATATAATAAAATAATAAAAAAAAAAAATAAATAAATAATAATAATAATAATAATAAAAATATAATTACTTTATAAATATAAAGTCCCCTTTTAATTTAATTTAATTAAGATAATTTAATTAAGATAATTTAATTAAGATAATTTAATTAAGATAATTTAATTAAGAAGGAGTGAGGGACCCCCCTCCCGTAAGTATACGGGAGGGGGGGGGACCGAACCCCTTTTTATTTTTAAAAAGGAGTGAGGGACCCGTGGGGACCGAACCCCGAAGGAGTATTCATTACTTTTTTATAAGATTTTTATTAATTTCATATTGATTATTATTAATAATTTTATAAATAATAATAATAATATATAATTCATATTATTAAATGTTTATTTTTATTAATTAAGATACTTTTATAATATATAAATATATATTTATTAATAAAGAATAATATTTATATTATTTATAATTATATTTTTATTATTAATTAATTAATTAATTAATTAATTAATTATATATATATATATATAATTTATATAAAGAATAAACATTATTTTTTTTATCTTTTTAATATTTTTATTTATTTATATATTTTAATGATAAAATAATAAATAATTATTAATAATAATTTATTATTAATTAATAATTCCGGGGCCCGGCCACGGGAGCCGGAACCCCGAAAGGAGAATAAATATTTTAATAATAAATATTATTTTTATAATATAAATTAATATTATAATATAATATATATATAAAAAATTAATTATGAATATGGATATTATATTATAATTAAGCATATTTCTGTATAATAATATAACTATTCCAATATATATATATATATTACTTTTTTTTATTAATATATATATATGGACTATATTTATATATTTATTAAGTTTTATTTTCATATTATTTATTTATACTAATTACTTTATTAATATTATATTAATTTATATAAAATTTATTTAAATTATAATTAAATTTATATAATGACTTTTTATATATATTTCTTTATAAATATTATTCAATCTAATTATTCATCAGATAATATTTTATCTTATAAAGAAATAATATTATAAATAAAATATATAATTTATTTTATTATTATATTAATTATATAATATAATTTATATATTTATGACTTTCCTATTAATAATATAAATATCTTATTCAAATTAATTAAAAATTAATATATTATTTATATTTATTAATTAATTAATTGATTAATATTATATACTTTTTTATAATTATTTATATATTATTTATTAATATTATTAATATAATTATTATATAATATATTCTTCTTATAATATATTTTATTATACTTTTTTATAAATATTATATATTAATTTATTAGCAATAATACGATTTGAACGTATATAATTAGGTCATGACCCTAAAATGTTAACCAATTACATCATATTGCATTTATATATTAATACTTATATTATATTACTTATAAAATCTAATATATATATATATATAATATAATTTTTACTTATTAAAAATAATAAATAAAAAAAAAAAGAAAATATATATAATCTTTATCATTATAATATATAATATTATATTATATTCTATTTATAATATATTTATAACATATTTATAATATATTTATAATATATTTATAATATTTAATATTTTTTAAAAAAAAAATAAAAATAGTCCGGCCCGCCCCCGCGGGGCGGACCCCGAAGGAGTCCGGCCGAAGGAGTCCATCCTAAAGGAGATATATAAATAAATTTACTATTATTAATATTATAAAGATTAATAATTTTTATTGTTAATAACATTTTATATTTTATATTTTATTAAGATGTAAATACAAAAGGAGAAAATTAATTATATAATATAATATATATACATATATATATTATATAATATTTATATTATTATTAACTTCCTATATACTATACTATTATATTTATATTTCTCCTTCCGGGGTTCCGGCTCCCGTGGCCGGGCCCCGGAACTATTAATATTAATTAAAAATATTTATTTTTATATTAATTAATTAATTAATTAAAATTATTTTATTGAATTTTATATTATTTAATAAAAATTTTATAATATTTATATTATCCTTTGGGGTTTTCCCTTGGGAAAAGGAAAATTCCTCACTCTTTCAGTGACTTTATAATTTATTATTTATTATTAATAAATAAATAGTAATAATAGTCCGGTCCGCCCCCCCCCGCGGGGGGCGCGGACCCCGAAGGAGTCCAACCGTAGAAGATAATAATAAAGTTAAATATTATTAATAATAATTAAATAATGTTAATTTGTATTATATTAATATTATATATAATAAAATATTATATCTCTTTTTTATAAATTATAATTAAATATATTATTATAAATATATTATAAAAATAATAAAAAAAAATAGTATATTAAATATTTATTTAAATACATACTATTATTTATTATTCCTTTGGGGTTCGGTCTCCCCTCCCGTATATTTACGGGAGGGGGTCCCTCACTGCGCTGAAAGCGGGGACTTATTATCTTTATATTAATTTATATTATTTATATATAAATATATATATTAACTTTTTTATATTAATATAAAAATCAATTAATTAATTATTATTTTTTTAAGGAAGTAATTAATATTAATATTAATATTAATTGGAAAGGGTTATATTATAATATAATATAAATATATATTATTATTATTTATATATAAATATTAAAATATTTTATATTTATATGTATGGGTCCCAATTATTATTTTATATAATAATTATTTAGGGGACCCGGATATCTTATTGTTATTAATTTATTATATTATATTATATTATATATTTATTATTTATTATTAATATTTTATTTATAATATTTATAATTTTATTAAATATTATTACTAAATATTTATTTATTTATAATAAATTTATTATATACTTTTTTATATTATTATTATAAATTTTAATAAACTTTTATTTATATATAATTATAAATAAAGATATAAATATTTATCTCTTTCGGGGTCCGCCCCCTCCGCGGAGGGGGCGGACCGGACTTTATTATTATTATTATTATTATTATTTTTATTTTTATTAAATAATATTTATATAATTTTAATAATTAAAACTTTTTATATTATATTTATATTATTTGATTATATTATTAATTATATAATGTTAATATCAATTATATTTTATATTTATATAATATTATAATATATATATTTATTATATAATTATTTTTTTTTATTAAATTTTATTATATATACTTATTTTATTAATTAATAATAGGTGAAACAATAGGATTTTATATTACCTGTGAACAACTGGTAATATTTAATCCGTATTATATTATATTATATTATATTAATATTAATATTAATATTACATAAAATAAATATTAATTTTTATAAATTATTATCTCCTTCGGGGGTCCGCCCCCTCCGCGGGGCGGACCGGACTTTATTATTATTATTATTATTATTAATAATAATTATATTTATAAAATTCATATGATTATTATTTTTTATTATTTTATATATATATATATAATTTATTATTTTATATATATATATTATATTATATATTTTTTTTTATTATATATATATATATATTATATATATATATAATATATTTTATATTATTTATATATTATTAATTCTTTTTATTTTTTTTATTCTATTGTGGGGGTCCCAATTATTATTTTCAATAATAATTATTATTGGGACCCGGATATCTTCTTGTTTATCATTTATTATATTAATTATTTGGTTTTTATTTTTAATTTATATTTATTTTATATAATTTATTATATTGTTTATACTTTATATCTATTATTAATTATATTATATTATTATAATATATTTATTGATTATATTATTAAATATTAACAAATGTGTGCTCTGTATTTATTTAATATTCTGGTTATTATCACCCACCCCCTCCCCCTATTACGTCTCCGAGGTCCCGGTTTCGTAAGAAACCGGGACTTATATATTTGAAATATATAAATATATAACATAATAAATTAATATATTAATAATTATATACTTATTTTTTTTATTATTTATAAATATTATTTAATAAAATATTAACTTATTTATAAAATTTTAATAAATATATTTAATATAATTCTTTAATTTAATAATAATATTATATTTTAATATAATTTATTTATTATTAATAATTAATATATTCCTTATTTATTTTTTTTTATTATTTATAAATATTACAATTTATTTTTATATTTATATTTATTATTATTATTTTATAATAGATATATTAATATTCTTTTTAGGTTCTAATAGATCTTCATTATATACCTTTATTAGAACTTAATGATAATATTATATTTTATATTTAAACTCCTTTCTTAATAATAAAATTATATTTTTATATAATTTATAATTATTTACTTTTTTATTATTTATTATTATTTATTATTAATATATTAATATAATAATAAGTTCTCGAATTCCTTTTTTCTTTTAAAGAAGGAAATTATAATAATATTAATATATATAGGTAAAATATAATAGTCCCCACTCCGCGTAACGGTGTCCGCAATAATATAACTTATTAAATTCTTATATATACTAAAATAATAAAAATTATTCTATTCTATTTTTTTATTATTATTATTATTATTATTATATATATCATTTTATTTTTATATAATATTTATAATATAATATTATACATTATATTATAAATTATAAATAATATCATAATATATTAAATTATAGTTTGAATGAGTGAGGGACCCCCTCCCTAACGGGAGGGGGACCGAACCCCTTTTTAATTTAATTTAATTTAATTAAGAAGAAGATATATAATTATTTATTCTTTATAAAATTATTAATTATAATAGTCCGGCCCGCCCCGTGGGGCGGACCCCAAAGGAGTAATATATTATTAAATATATAATATATAATATATATAATACATATAATATACTTTTTATATTAATAATATATATATAAAATATAATATAAATAATATTATTTAATATATATATATATAAATATATATATATAAATAGAATAAATATTCTATTAATATTCTATATATTAAATACACTTATTAAAGTTTAATTCTAATTCTTTTGAATATATGAACTATTTAATTATTTATATATTTTTATTAATAATAATAATAATAATTATTATTATAAATTAATCTTTAATAATATTAAATAAGTTTATTATAATTAATTAATGATAATTTATTTAATGAATACTTCTTTTGGGACTTTATATTTAAATTTATATAAGTGTGAATTCCTTGTTATTTATCATTTATATATATATATATACTTTTATTTTTTTTTATATAATATTTAATAAACATTTTATATTTAATTATATTATTAAAGATATAAATTATAAAAAGGGTAGGAATTCTGATAATAAATAATATATTATTATATTAATAAAGGGTTTAATAATTATGATAATAATAATAAAGAAATTCAATTAATTAAATTTAATTAAATTTTAAACTCCTTTTTTTGGTTCATATTTATAATATATAGAATATAAAATATACTTTATAAAATAGGTATTCATTCCTCTCTCATGGAGGTTCACACCTATTTTTAATAAAATATAATAAAATATATATAAAATATATATAAAATAGGTGCTCACTTCAAAAAATAATTATATAAATAGTATATTTATAATATATTAATATTTTTATATAATATTTAATAATAATCAAATAAAAATATTTTTTATAAAATAATATTAATAATATATATATATATATGAATTTATATATTAGTTAAATTAATAATATTTATATTATATTATATCATATTAAAAAAGTCCCGCTGGAGGTGAGGCGGTGACCTCGAAGGAATATAAAAATATAAATAATTACATTATTATATTATATTAATATTATATTTTTTTTTATAAATATTAAATAAATTTATTAATTATCTTTATAAAAGGTAAATGAAAAAAGAGTATAATGATTATATTATTATTAGTTCCCGCTTCGCGGGAACCCCGTTAGGAGTTTTGAAGGAATAATATATAATAATTATATTTGTAAGAATATTATTATAATAATATAAAATATATATATATAAATTATAATATATTAATTATTGTTAATTATTAATAATATATATATTAATCATTTAGATATATAATTATATAGCCTTAGACTCCTCATCAGTAGAAGACTACGTATAAAAATAATCAGATAACATCTAAAACATGTAGATAAATAATAGTTGTTTCATATCCAACATGATGTCCAGCTGTTAAATGATAATTTCTCATTCTTCAATAATTAACACCTAACATAGCTGCTAACATTACCATATGTAAGAAATGTAATCCTGTACCAGCATAGAATACTGAACCATAAACACCATCAGAGATAGTGAATGCAGCATTAGTATATTCAATATATTGACAAGTAACAAAGATAACAATTAATCAGAATGTAATTAATAAACCTGATAAGGCTTTATTTCTATTACCTGCGATTAAGGCATGATGACTATAAGTTACAGTAGCACCAGAAGATAATAAGATAATAGTATTTAATAAAGGTAATTCGGTAGGTTGTACAGCTTCAATACCTACAGGTGGTCAACATGCACCTAATAGTACATCAGGACTCATAGCTGAATGGAAATAAGCTCAGAATAAACCAGCAAAGATTAATACTTCAGATAATACAAACATTAAGAAACCTAAATTAATACCTTTTCTTACTGCTATAGTATGATCACCTAAATATGTAGCTTCAGCTACAATATCTCTAAATCATAAAATAGAACTTGTTAATAATACAAATAATGCTAAATATACCATATTCATATTACCAATATAACCATGCATTGTTAATGCTAGTGATAATGCTAATGATAATAATGCAAATGATACTACAATTGGTCATGGTGAAGGCATAACCATATGAAATGGATGTTGTTGATGTCTACTTCTTTCTAAATGTGTCATAAATTTATTGTTATATATATATTATATATATAATATAATTAAATAAATAAATAAAAAAAAAAATATTAATAAAATATTATCCTCAAAACTATATAATAAAAATTAAATAATAATATTAATTTAATAAATCTTTTATTTAATAATAATATAAATTATATTAAATATTTATAATAATATATTATTTATAAAATTATAAAATAAATTTATATATAATTCAATATATATATATTAATTTATATATTTAAATTAAATATAATTAAATAAATAATATAATCGAATTAATATCTCTTTCGATCGGATTATTTATTCAATTATTAATAATATAAATAATTAATTTGTATTGAATATAATTTATTTAAATATTTTATTATTATTATTATTATTATTATTAATTTATTAATATTAAAGGAAATATATTTATTATATTATATTATATATATTTTTTATTATTTATATTTATTATTAATATAAATCATTGATAATATCTTCTTTTTATTTATTTATTATTATAATTAAAAAGAATCTTATATTAATTAATATTATTTATTTTTTTTTTATTTAATAAATAAATAAATATTATTATATTAAGATAGATATAATATTATATCTAGATTTAGGAAATATAGGGTTCGAACCTATAATCTTTCGTGTGTAAAACGAATGCTATACCAATTAAGCTAATCTCCTTTATAAAATATATACTCCACAGATATATATCCAAAACTCTTATTAATTATTATAATTATTATTTTATTTATTTATATATATATAATTATAATAATTCATATAATTATTATAACCTTCTTAATATTCCTATTGAAAATGATACTTTATAATTAAATTTATTAATAATTATTTAATTTAATATATAAAATATTTATTTATATATATATTTATATATATATATATATATTTTTATAAGTAGTATATTATATTTTATATATAATAATATTTATAATATATATATTATAAATTATATATAATATATTATATATTTATTTAATAATTTTTATATAATTAATATATTATATATTTAATAAAATTTATATAATTAATAAGGTAAATATAATTTAATGGTAAAATGTATGTTTTTAGGTGCATATTATCTAAGTTCAAATCTTAGTATTTACAAAATAAAAAATTAATATAAATTTATTATAATCATTTATAAATTTATTATAATATTATTATTATATTTATTTATTATTAATAATTATTTATTATTTATTATATAATATTTTTATAATTATATATTAAATATATATAAATTTTATTATAATAAAACTCCTTACGGGGTTCCCGCGAAGCGGGAACTAATAATAATATATATTTTTATATATATATTAATATATATATATATTTATAACTCCTTTATTGATATTTATTCTTATTTAGAATATTTTTAATTAAATAATATAATTAAATGAATACCAAACTTATATTATATTTATATTTCTCCTTCCGGGGTTCCGGCTCCCGTGGCCGGGCCCCGGAACTATTTATATTTATAAATATATAAACTTTTTTTTATAATATTATATTTATTAAAATATTAATAAATAAATAAGAGATATAATATATATTTTCTTTGTATTAAATATATTATATATATATATTAATTATTATAATATATTTATTATAAATTAATTATTAATTAATATATTATTATTATTGCCCTTAATGAGAATCGAACTACATGTAAATAAATCTTCAATTTATCGCTTTACCACTAAGCTATAAAAGCTATATATAATATAATACTTATTATTACTTATAATATAATATATATATATTTTTATATAATAATACATAATATATATATATATATAAATAAAACATAATATATAATATATATTTTTATATTATTAATTAATTAATTTATTACTTATCTTATTATATATATATAAACCTTTTATAATATATTAATATATATAAAACTTTAATATTATTAATTATATATATTTAATTATTTAATGAACATCTCCTTCGGGGTTCGGTCCCCCTCCCATTAGTATAATATACATTAGTATAATATACATTAGTATAATATACATTAGTATAATATACGGGAGGGGTCCCTCACTCCTTCGGGGTCCGCCCCGCAGGGGGCGGGCCGGACTATTTTATATTTATTATTATTATTATTATTAGAATTTCTATATAAAGTTAATTATTATATTTATATTTATATTTATATATATAATAAATATATATATATATTTATATAAATTATATAATAAATAATAATTATATTTTATTTATAATTAAAAATAATAATTATATAATATATTTCTATATTATATATAAAATAATAAAAAGTCTATTTATAATACTAATATAATATTATATTAATATTATTTATTAAAAAGTAATTATAATAATATTATTATTTATTTAATTTATTTATTTATTTATTTATTTATTATTATTATTAAATAATATATTATATTTATATTAATTATTTAAGATATAATATTAAGTTCACCCCAAAGAGGAGTGAATACCTATTACATTATATTTATTTTATATTATATTATATTTATTTTATATTATATTATATTATAAATATAAATTATAAAAGGAGTAAATATAATTCTTATAATTTAATTATATTATAATTTTATTTTATTTTATTAATATTTCTCCTTTCGGGGTTCCGGCTCCCGTGGCCGGCCCCCGGAACTATTAATATAAAAATATATAATATTTATAAAAAATTATACATTAATTATTCTTATTATTATTTATTTATTTATTTAATTATTATAATAATTATAAAAAGAATATTTTTATTAAATTATTAAATTTATAATATATTTAATTATATTATAATATATAAATATAATTTTATAAAATAATAAGCTAAATATTAAATATATATTTAATATTAATATCAATATAATATTAATATCAATATAATAATTTAAGATATATTATTTAAAGATTTAATTATAAATATAATAACTCCTTACGGGGGTTCCGGCTCCCATAGCCGGGGCCCGAAACTTAATTAATATATATTTTATAAATTAATCATTATTTATTTTAAATAAAATATTAATATTTTTATAAATATAAATTCTATAATAATAAATAATAAATATATATATATATAATAATAAAGAATAAAAGAATATTATTAAAAGTTATGGCTATAGCCATGAAGAATTAATTAATTAATTAATTAATTATAAAAATAATTAAAAGAAAATAATTTTATATATTTATAATAAAAGAATAATTTATATATAATTTATATAAATATAAAAAAGTCTCCTTTTTTAATTTTAAGAAGAAGTAAAAATAATAATTAATCTAATAAAATATTTTTTAAAATATATTTATTTATAAATACATTACCATTTTTAATATATTTAGCAATTTCATGTTTAGAACAATTAAAGTAAAGAGCTGCTGGTCTATAACCAGTAAATGTTATAATTAATGTATTATTTAAATCATAAACAAATACTCCAACATTAATAAATTTAGTATTATTATTATTTATAGAATTTAAACGTTGAATATCACTATTTATACGATATGGTAATTTATAATTATAGATAAGATTTATATTTAATACATCATCAATAATATTTTTAGGAATATTATAATTAGAATAATATCTTTTTTTATTAATATTATTATTAATTAATTTTAATAAATTAGAACCTTTAAGTGTATTATGTAAACCTTTTATATAGATTTCTATAAGTGTTTTTCATAATTGGAAATCAATTTCTTTACGACTATATCATTTTAATGAATATAATTTAGGTAAAATAACATAATATAAAAAATCTATTCTATTAAATTCTAATTTAATAACTCCATTTTTATCAGGTTTAGTTAATTTAATAGATGAATCTCAATCTTTTAATAATTTATTTTTAATTAATAATGGTGTATTATCAATTGGTTTTCAATTATTTAATACATAAGATTTAATAGCTTTTAATGTATTAATACTACGTTTATGTTGTGAAACATTAAAACCACAAATATTACGTTTTGGAGATAGATCAAATGAACCTTCAGCTTCAATAAAACCTAAAATTCAATAATCATTTATTTTATCATATGGAATTTTTAAATTAGGTATAACTTCATAATTATTAATTGTATTTTTAATATTTAATAAATCTTTATTATTATAAGATATACCATTTAAATTATTAATTATAGCTATTTTTCATTTATAATAACTATAATATTTAATTGTTAAACAAGGATACTTATCAAAAATAGTTACAATATTAGAATATAACCATTTCTTTTGTGAATTTACTAATATAATTGTTTTAAGTAGTTCTTCAAAATTAGAAGGTATATTTAATATATTTCTAATCTTTTCTAAACATGCTTTATCATCAATATGTATTCTAAAACCATAAAAAAATCTTAAATATTTTTTATCATTTAATTTAATATAAAAACTACCATCTCCATCTGTAAATCCTACTAATCATTTATAAAAATTATCTATTTCTAAATTATTCTTATTATTATTTTTATTATCTTTTTGAACAATAATTAATTTATTATTTAAAGAAGTATGATAACCTCTTTTAATAATATTTATATTTTTAATATAAGGTGATTGAATAGAATATAAATCTATATCTTTATTATATTTAAGAATATTATTATAATTATTATTATTATTATTATTTTTAATAATTAAAAATATTAATAATAAGTAAATATTAATTATTGTTCATTTAATCATTCCAAAAATTTAGGTAATGATACTGCTTCGATCTTAATTGGCATATTTGCATGACCTGTCCCACACAACTCAGAACATGCCCCATAGAAGACACCTTCTCTTTGAATTAAAGCAGAAACTTGATTTAATCTACCAGGAGTAGCATCAACTTTAATACCTAAACTTGGAATAGCAAAATCATGAATAACATCAGCAGCTGTTACAACGAATCTAATATGTGTATCTACAGGTACAACTATAGAAGTATCAGTATCTAATAATCTTAATTGACCTTCTTCTAATAATTCATCAGGAATAACATATGATTCAAATTCAACAGTTTCACCACTATCATTAATAAAATCTGAATATTCATATTTTCAATATCATTGATATCCAATAGCTTTAATAGTTATAGCTGGTGAAATAACTTCATCACATAAATATAATAAAATAAATGAAGGAAAAGCAATAATTAATAAAATTACAGCTGGAAAAATTGTTCAAATAACTTCAATAGTTTGTCCATGTTTAATATATTTATATGCAATAGGATTTTTTGAATATGTTATAACAATTGTATATAACATTCAAGATACTAAACCTAAAATAACTAATAAATAAAACATAATATTATCATGTAATTCTAAAATACCTTCTTGATTTGGTGTTGCTGAATCCTGAAAATAACATGCATAAGGTGTTGGTACATCATTCATAATGAATGTTGTTAATTGTAATCTTAATAAATCTAACATTTTAATAAATCTTAACCTTTAGACTCTTTTGTCTATTTATAATATGTTAATACTACTTTTAATTAAAATTTATTTATAATTTATTATTATATATTATAAATAAAATAAAAATATTATATTACCAAACCCCACCTTTTTTTATTAAAAATAATTAAAATTATATATTATTTTTATAAATAATATATATAATATTATTAATCATATAAATATATATTTTATAAAAATAATACTAAAAATAAAACTCCTTCGGGGTTCGGTCCCCCTCCCATTAGTATAATATACATTAGTATAATATACATTAGTATAATATACATTAGTATAATATACGGGAGGGGTCCCTCACTCCTTCTTAATTAAGAATAAAAAGGGGTTCCCACGGGGTCCCGCACTCCTTCTTAAATAGGGGTTCGGTCCCCCTCCCGTAAGTATAGGGAGGGGTTCCTCACTCCTTACGGAATTCCCGCTTCCCGAAAACTAATAATATTCATATCATATATATTAATATTTATTAAAATATATAATATTTAGATTATATATAATATATATAATTATTATTATTATAATATATTAGTGATTACCTTATTTATAAAGGTATGAAGCAAGGAGTTATTATTTATTATTATTATTATTATTATTAATATAATATATATATAATATATTATTAATTTTTATTTATACTTATATAGTATATTATTAATATAATATATATTTAAAAATAAAATAGTCCGGTCCGCCCCTTTTTATTTTAAAGAAGAATAATTATTTATATTTATTTATTTATTTATCTCCTTGCGGGGTTCCGGCTCCCGTGGCCGGCCCCCGGAACTGTAATAATATATTAATTTAATTAATATTTTTTATAGATAAATATACATTATATGTTTTTATTAATTAATTATTTATTTATTTATTTATAATATATATTTAAATATTATATTATATATATATATTTAAAAGATAAATTATATTTATAATTATTTAATGAACATCTATTTAATAATAATAATAATAAAATAGTCCGGCCCGCCCCCCGCGGGGCGGACCCCGAAGGAGATGTGAATCCTGCTAGGAGGAGTAATTATTTATTAATATTATTTTAATATATATAAATATTATAATCATTATTACTTGTAGAAGGAATTGAACCTTACATTATTTATTTATGAGACAAATGTTTTAACCAATTAAACTATACAAGCTCCTTAATTATAATTATTATTATAATTAATACAATATTTACTCTTTATTATCAATATTTATACCTTATTTTATAAATATAAATAAAAGATATTAATTATTAAAATATTAATAAATATATTCTTTAATAATTTATAATTATAATATAATAATTATAATAATAATAATTTTTAATAAAAAAAAATATAAATAATTATAAAATTATAATCTTATTATATAAAATATATAATATATTTATGATTATTAAAAAAAAGATAATTATATAATTAAAATTAATATATATATATATATATATATAAAGGTATTATTAATTAATTAATTAAAAATATTAATATATTTGTTAATTAAATAAATAAATAAATATAAATATTATCTAATTATAGATTTATTCTTAATAATTCATATATATAATATTATATAATATAATATATATAATATAAGGTGTTAGTTTAATAATATTCTTTATTATATATAAATATAAATAAGATATCTTATACTATTTATTATAATAAATTATAAATAATTAAACATAATAAATATAATTTATATATACATATTTATTTTTTATTAATTTATAATATATTAATAAAAATAATAAATATATAATTTCTTTAGAATACTTTTTATTTTATTCTCCTTTCGGGGTTCCGGCTCTCGTGGCCGGCCCCCGTAACTAATAAAATAATATAATATAATATAATATAATATAAAATATAGATACTTATTTAATTTATTAATTAATATATATATAAATATATTATTATATATAATATAAATAAATATATAATATAATATAATATAAATAATTATTATTATATACCTTTTTATAAATAATTTAAATATTTATAAAAATATTTTAATAATATTTATAATATAAAGTTTATCATTTTATAAAAAAATTATATATATATATATAATATATAAAATAGTTTCTTCTTATATAAAATATAATAAAAATTATAAAATATATTAAATTATTAATAATTATATATTTAATGAATAATCTTAAATTAATAAATATCAATAAATATATCAATAAATATAATATAATATAATATAATAAAATAAAATTATTTATTATTATTTATTTATTATTATTATTAATACATATTTTTATATTATTATTTTTCTTTAATATATATATATATATAATATATAAATTAAAATATATATATATTATTATCGTCCTTAATAGGAATTGAACCCATCTATTCTCATTAACAGTGAGATGCTTTAACCGATAAGCTATAAGGACATATTATATAAAAGAATAAATATATATTAATTAAATAAATAAAAACCCTTATTTTATATATTTTATTAAAATAAATAAATAAATATATATATAAATATATAGAAATATAACTCTTTAATTAAATTTTATTAAATACAGATAATAATTATTTTATTATTAATTTTATTAATAAAAATATACATTTTATAATTATTTATATTTATTTTTATATAAAGTATATATATATATATAAAGATAATATAAATTATTATTTATTAATTAATTAATTAATTATAATTATAATTATAATTATTATTATTTATTTATTTATATATATAAATATATTAACATAATTATTATATAATTTTTTTTTTTAATAAAGTATATATATATATAATTTCATATATTAAATTATGTATTAAATTAATTATTCATTGGATTATATTAATTTCAATGGATTTGATTTATAATAATATATAAATTAATAATAAATTATGAAGGGAATAGGAATTGAACCTATGAAGACCTAAGTCATTGAGTTTACAGCTCAACTCCAACTACCAACATTGAAAATCCCTCCTTATATATTAATATATATATATATTATTATCTTAATATAATATATATATATTTATATAATTATTATAATATATTTACTCTATTTAAGATTTATATCTATATATATAATATAAATATAAATATAAGTTTAATTCATCTAAAAGAGATATTTATTAATAATAATTTATGATTTATAAATTAATAATAAGATTTAAATATTATTTATAAGTATATATTATTATATTATAAATTATTTATATTATTATTTAATTATAATATTTTTAATAAAATAGTTAATAAATTTATTTATAAATATAAAATTAATAATTAATATTTATTAAATATAATTAATAATAAAACTATATATATTTATTATAAATTAAATAATTATTTATTTATATATATATATATATAATTATATTTATATTTATTATTATTATTATTATAATATATATATTTATATTTTATATATTAATGATATATAATATGAAACTAACAGGGATTGAACCTATATTTGTACCTTATCAAAATACTATTCTAACCAATTGAATTATAGTTTCTATTTCATTAATTATTATATTTAATTAATTTATATAATAATATTAAAATTTATTATAATTTATATATTTATTAATTATTTATTAATATAATATTTATTAATTTATTAAAATATTTATATTATATTATAAATATTTCCTTCGATTAGATAATTTATATTATTTATTAATATAATATTTATTTAATATTTATATATATATATATATATATAATTTATTAATATATATATTATATAATATAATTATTGGAGTTAATGAGACTTGAACTCATATTAAATGCATGCAACGCAGTCGTTCTACCAAATTTAACTATAACCCCATTATATTTATATTAATATTTCTCCTTCCGGGGTTCCGGCTCCCGTGGCCGGGGCCCGGAACTATTTATATTATTTATAAAAAAAATAAAAATATAAATTATTATTTCTTTATATAATATATAATATTATTATAATATTATTCTTATGTAATTTATTTATATTAATTTTATTAAACTATATTATTACTTATAATAAAATATATATTAATGAAAGATTAAAAATAATATCAAATTAAATAAATATTATTTTATAAATTTATAATAAGTTTTTAATATATTATTATCTTATTATAAAAAAATTAATAATTAATTAATTAACCCTATATTAAAATACAAAATTATATACTTTTTATATAATAAATAATTAATAATTAATAATTAATATATAAATAATTATAATATTTTATATTATTCTCCTTTCGGGGTTCCGGCTCCCGTGGCCGGGCCCCGGAACTATTAAATATTTTTATTTAATAATAAATAAATAAATAAATAAATAAATTAATTAATAATATTTATTAATATATAATATTATATAATATAATATAATATCTTATAGGATTTGAACCTATATAATTAGATTCGTATTCTAATATTTTACCATTAAATTAAAGATATATACGGAAAATATGAGATTCGAACTCATAAGAATTTACAATTCAATTACTTAGCAAATAATCCACTTTACCTATAGTTAATTTTCCTTTATTAAAAAAAAAAATATAATAATAAATAAATTAATAAATTAATAAATAAATAAATAAATAAATAAATAAATAAATAAATAAATTATAATAAATTATTATTATTTTTTATATTATATCTATTAATAAGTAATAAATAAATAAATAAAAAAGAAGAAATATATTAATGAAATTATATAATAATTTAATAAATTATAAAATTATAATTTTTTACTATTAAATAAAAAATAAAAATAAAAATATTAATAATACTAATATTATATTATCCCCGAAACTATTAATAATATAATATAATATAATATAATATAATATGATCTAATATAATATAATCTAATTAATAAGATTATAAATATTTATAATAATATATATTATATTTATATATATATATAATATATATATATTTTATATATTATATATAAGATTATTAAAAAACAATAATAATAAATATATTTAAGAAATAATAAATTTATATAAAAATTAATTATTATTAATAAATATAAAAATAAGTATTATATTAAAATATTTATTTTATTTATTTATTATAAAATATTAATTAATATTAATAATATATTAAATATATAATGAAAGATTAAATAAATAATTTATATAAAATATTAATATAAATTAATAATAATAACAAAATAATTTATTATTAATAAATATAATAATAAAAAAGATTATTATTTATTTTTTTATATTAAGTATAAATATACGAATCTAATCAGATTTGCACTGACATCCTCCATTATGACAAAATGGTACTTTACTATTAAGCTACAGATCCTTTATTTTATTATTATTATTATTATTACTCCATTGGAATAAAACTCTTTATTAAAATTTATACCTACTACTATTATTATAATTATTATTATAAAATTTAATATATTAATAATATATATATATTTATTTATATTATTATTATATTATTTATTAAATATATAATATTATATATACTTTTTTTATTATAAAATAATATTTATAATTTATATAAAAAGAAATATATTAATTATATTATATATACTTTTTAACAATAAAAAAAAAATTATTATAGGAGTAATAAAAATATATTAAAAATATATTATAGTTCCGGGGCCCGGCCATGGGGGCCGGAACCCCGCAAGGAGATTATTATAAATTATTATTATTATTATTATTTATAAAGAATAATTATAAAAATATCTTAATTTTTATTAAATATTTATATATATATATATTTATAATATTGTATTTTATTAAAATATAAATATATTTTATAATAAATAGATTTATAAGAATTATATTTATTTATTAAAATAATAATAAATAAGTATATTAAAGAATTATTATAATAAATTATTATTAATATTAAGTATTATAAATATGATTATTTTATTATATAAAATATTATTATTAAATAAAATTTTATATTATTATTATTATATTTTTATATAATAATAATATAATATTATAATATAATATAAGTTTTAATATAATTTTATATTTAATTAATTAATTAATTATAGGGTATTAATTTATATTAATATTAATTATAGATAGCGAGAATCGAACTCGCATTCAATGTTTGGAAGACATCCAGTTTACCAATTAACTTATATCTATTATTATTATTTCATTTATTATTAAATAGTAAATTAAACTTTTTAATTAAATTAAATTAAAAAGGGGGGGATCGGACTATTAATATAATTACTCTCTCCATGATTTGAACATGGAATATTAATATTAGAAGTATTATGCTTTAACCATTAAGCTAAGAGAGCTATTTTTATTAATATTTATTAATAATTATAATATATTAATATTATTAATAAAAATAATTATTATTTTTTTATTATTATTATTATTATTATTATAATATATATATATATAATTATATTATTATTATATATAATTATTATTATTTTTAGAAAGGAGAATATATATATATAATATTATGAGAATAGCTGGAGTTGAACCAAGCATGGGTTGCTTAAAAGACAACTGTTTTACCATTAAACAATATTCTCTATTGTTTATACATAATATATATTACTCCTTTGGGGTCCGCCCCACGGGGCGGGCCGGACTATTATTAATATATATATATATATATATTTATATAAAAATTAATTAAAATATTTTATATATATAAATTAATTAATTAATTAATAACATAACAAAGGATTAAATCCATCCTAACTATCCATAATTAATACTACTCCTTTCGGGGTTCCGGCTCCCGTGGCCGGGCCCCGGAACTTAAAATATTAAATATTAAATATTAAATATAAAATATTAAATATAATATATTAATTAATTGAAACTTATTCCTTTTATTTATTATTTATAAATCATAAATTATTATTAATTAATAATTTAATTAATAAGTATTAACATTTTATAATTAAAATATAAATATTAACTTCTTTATATTTAATATATATATATATTATATCTTATAAAAAACTTATATCCTTTTTTTAATATTTATATATTATAATTAAATAAAATAAAATGAAAGTATTTATTTTTTAATAAGATTATTAATTATTCTTTTTTCAATTAATAAGAATTATATATAAATAAATATATAATATAATATAATATAATATAATATAATATAATAAAACTTTTATATATATACTATATATATATATATTATTATTATGATTATTATTATTATTAATAAGAGTTAATAATTCAATAATTTTTATATTATCATATATTATTAATTAATTAATTAATTAATATAAAAATAGGAGTATAATTATATATTTATATATAAATAATATATATATTATAATATTGAATCGGTTTGATTCGAACAAACAAACTCCAAACTCAAATTTTGGTAACTTACCTATTAGTCTACGACTCATTTATATATATTATATATATTATATATATTTATTGCTATTTAAAGGACTTGAACCTTCATACTGTAAAGTAATACATCTTAAGAGTATCGTGTCTACCAATTCCACCAAAATAGCTATTAATTAGATAGTTATTAAAATATAAAATATATATTATATTTATTAAATATAAAAATAATTATTAATATTATAAAATATAAATAAATATATTATAATATAATAAATAATAATAATATTAATATAATTATTATAATTAATACCAGACTCCTTCGGGGTCCGCCCCCGCGGGGCGGGCCGGACTATAAAAAACTATTTTAAAATTATATTTTATTAAAAAATAAATTAAAAGAATTTATTATTATCCTTACTCTTTTTATATTAATAATAAAACTCCTTTCGGGGTTCCGACTCCCGTGGCCGGGCCCCGAAACTATTAATAAATAAAAATTATTAAATTATAATTTAAGCCGAATTATTTATTAATAATAAATTATAAATTAGTATTAATAATATATTTAATCTTTAATATATATATAAATATAAATAAAAAAAATTAATTATTAATATTTATAATGCCCCTTTTTATTTTATTAAAAAGGATATATTAATAATTTATAAAGGAAATATAATTTATATTAAGTATAAACTTCATAATAAAATTAAATATATAATTTATTTTATTAAAATTATTATTATTATTAATTTTATTATTTATAATATTTTTATTTTATAATTATAAATATATATAAATTACATAAAATATTTTATTATATTATTACTTATATAACATTATTATAATATATACATATACAAATTTATATAATATTTACATAATATATTTATATTTATTATTTTTATATTAATATATATAATATATATTTATCATTAAATTATTATTTTTAATAATCTTTTTTATAATTATTTTTATATATTTTATTAGTGAACACCTTTATTTATTATTTATAAAGGTGTGAACCAACCCAACCCCATCCCGCAAGGGAGGAGCCCGGTCCAACCGAGACCCCCATAACCATAAGAAGTAATATAAAATAATTATTATTATTATTATTTAATCATTTTATAATTATTTTTATATATTGAATAAATAAATAAATTAATAAATAATGAAAAATTTATAATAATAAAAAGGAATTGTTTTACATCTTTATAAAATATTCATTAAATAAATTATAAATCTATTGATTAAATATTATATTATAATAATAAATAATCCGACCGAAGGAGATAAAGAAATATTATTCATTTTATTTTATTTTATTCTTTTTTTTTATTAATATTTAAAATTAAATCCTATATATAATAATAAATATTTAATAATTAATAATAAATATTATTATTATTATTATAATTAATTAATTAATTAATAAGTTATAATAGAATTTAATATTCAATAAAAAGAATCAATTAATTAGAATTTTAATAAAGAAGTAAATATTTTATTTATTATTTAATTTCAATTAATTATATTTGGTATATATATATCAATTAATTATAATATTTTGTTATTAAAAAGTAATAATATTAATATTATATATATATATAATATAAAGAATAATAAAATTTAAGAATAATAAAATATATTATTATTATTATTTATAGGGTGAATACTGAGAATCGAACTCAGATTTAACGCACCACAAGCGTATTTTCTACCATTGAAATATATTCACCTTTATTATATAATTATTCTAAATATAATATATTTATTTATAATATTTTATTATTATATTATTTATTTAAGAGATGAAGAGAATCGAACTCTTAATAAGTAGATTTGCAATCTAATAGTTTAACCTTAAAACAACATCTCCTTTATTACTTTATATACTTATAATTATTTATATCTTTATTCTATATATTATTATATATATTTTATTAAATAATTTATAATAAATAAAATAAACTCTTTAATATTTTTTATTTTAATAAATATTTATATAATATAAATATGAAATAATGATAATAAATATTAAGATTATTAAATTATTAATATATAAATTAGATTTATTTAAAATTATTAAAATATTATTTATATTTATCTTCTTGATAATATATTAAATAATATATTATTATTATTATTATTATATAATATATATATATTTATATCTTATTAGTTTGTTGGACCTCATAAAGAGTAATATTTAAACATAATATTATAATAAGAAGATTATTTATTAAATTATTGATTATAAAATGTTTTATTATAATTATTATTTATATATATATTTTTTATATAAATTAATAAATTTTTTATAAATATTATATTTATTTTAATATTTTATTATTATTATTGTTATATTAGGGATTTGAACCCCAAACCTTTCGATTACAAAACGAATGCTCTACCAATTAAGCTAATATAACTATTATTTATAATATATTTATTATATAATAATAAATATATTATTATTATTAAAATAATTAATTATTTATAATTATACTTTATAATATTTATTCTATTATAAATATTAATTATTTTAGAATATTTTTATATATAAATAAATAATAAAAATTAAATAATTATTAATAATATATATAAATTAACGAAGGAGTGAGGGACCCCCGTATACTTATACTTATACTTAAGGGGGGAACCCCTTTTTATCTTTAATTAAGAAGGAGTGAGGGACCCCTCCCTATTCTAATGGGAGGGGGACCGAACCCCGAAGGAGTTATAAATTTTATTTAAATAAAAAAAAATTATTATAAAAAATAATATAACATCTATAAATAAAAATAATAATATAATTATATAAAAAGTATTAATAAATCATATAAATTATTATATTTTTAATATAATATATTATTAAAAAAAAAGGGGGGGGGTGAAGATATAAAGATTATAAAGTATATAAAAAGTATATAATATTATAATTGATTTTATATAAATTTATTATAAATATTAAAATTATGATTAATATAAATAATAATATATATATATATATAAAGAAATTTATATTTTTATAAATTAAAAAGTATTAATTTATTATCATAATTATAATTTTTAAATAAGTTCTTATTTTTAATTATTAATATTATAAAAAAATAATATAATTATATAATATAATATAACATAATATATTATTCATATATCTCTTTTTTTAATAAAATATTAATATTTAATATATATATTAATTAATAAATATTTAATTAATTAATTAATAAATAAATAAATAAATAAATAATCCAATAAAAAAGTAAATAATATTATAATAAAAATTAATAATATTATATAATATATAAAAATAATAATAAAAAAAGTAATATTTATTAAATATAATAAAATATAAAAATATATCTTTTATAAACTATTATAATAATTATTAAATTAATAATATATTGATTATTATATATAAATATTTAATTTAATTAATTATAATTATATATAGAGGGTATTAATTATAATTTCTTTATTATTAATATTATTATTTATTAATATTTTTTATTTATTAAATATAAAATATATAATATATTAAGTATTAAATAATATTATAATATAATATATATATATATATATTTATTAGTGAACACCTTTATAAATAAATAAAGGTGTGAACCAACCCAACCCCACCCCGCAAGGCAAGGGAGGAGTCTCGGTCCAGCCGGGACCCCGTAAGGAGTGAGGGACCCCTCCCTTATATTATAATTATAATTATAATCATACTTATGGGGGGGGAACCGAACCCCTTTTTAATTAAATTAAAAAGGAGTAATAAGTATATAGAATAATAGATTAGATATTATATAGATAACTGATAAATTAGTATTTTATTAATATTATAATTAATATTTTTTTTATTAATAATAATAATTATTATATTATATTTATAAATAATATATAAAACCTATAATTATTAATTTTAGTATAAAATTATCAGATTAATTATCTTATTAAAACAACTTCATATTTAATATGTATTCAATATTTATTTATTATCAACTTAGCTTATCTACTATGATAATATATAATTAAAATATAAACTAATATAGATAATATATTAATAAAGTATTATTTTTATAAAATATATTATATTATTATCAATAGATACACCATGGGTTGATTCATTATGGTCCTTGCGTACTAATAATGAGATTTAATTTGATAATATTTCCTTCAGCAGATAGGAACCATACTGATTCACATCGTATTTAACCCAACTCACGTAACATTTTAATTGACGAACAGTCAAACCCTTCTTAGCTTTTACAACCAAGAGGAAATGTTGAGTCGACATCGAGGTGGCAAACATAACTTACAATATCTACTCTTTCGTTATATTACCCTGTTATCCCTAGCGTAACTTTTATTCGTTATCAATAACCTTTACAATCAGTGTTATTTGTTCATTATGCCATACTTACGTACTTGTTTCACTCGTTTGTGTTACAATTATCGCACAGTTATACCATTATATTAATTTAATTCTTTCCATTTTTATTTAAGTTCCGGGACCCGAAAGGGAACCGGAACCCCGAAGAGGGGTTCACACCTATTAAAAATAGGTGTGAACCCCCACCGAGAGAGGAGAAAGTTATTATTGTTTTCCTTACAATTTTACTGTACATATTTTTATCTATTACTAAAATATATTCAATAAATATAAATTTATATAAACATATTTCAATTTATAATTAATATATATAATATATATTATTTTTTTATTCAATAATTTTATATATTTATTTATGGACTTATTCAGATACTTTTGCTGATAATGACGCCCCATCAAAACTACCAATTAGAGATTGTCTCTTATATTATATATAATATATATATAATATATATTATATATTACTTAAGAATTATATCTATTAAGTAAAGTGATTATCATATAAATATGTTTTATCACTATGCTTGAAAGCATATTATTATTATTAATAATAATAATAATAATAATTATTTATAAGATTAGAATTATCATTATATTATAATAAGTATCTCATTAATATCTAAACGATTACCTAATAATAGGATTACTTAATATGCTGAATATAATAAACAATAATTCGATCTATCTAATTACAGTAAAGCTGCATAGGGTCTTTCCGTCTTGCTGAAGGTACATAGCATCTTCACTACGATTTCAATTTCACTTAGCTTAAAGGGGAGACAGTTGTTGTATCATTACGTCATTCATGCGGGACCTCAATTATAGGCCAAGGAATTTCGCTACATTATAACCCTCATAATAAGGCTGCTATTTACCTAAATTTAATAAAATTATCGTTAAATAATTTTATTTATATATTAAGCATGGAGCAGAGTTCACACCTTATACTTAAACTTATCGTTTCTGCAAAGTGCGGTGTTTTTAGTAAACAGTTGTACAACTTTGTTCTTATTACTCTTTATTGACTAACTTATGAGCTATCTTTGCCGAGTTCCTTCCCTTTAATTATCTAATTCACCTTCATATTCTCTACTTACATACCTGAGTCGGTCTACATTACGGTATACATTAATTATTTCCTGATCTTTATTAGTTTATATTATATATATTATATATAAAAATATAATATATAATATAATTATATATATTATTAATTAATTAATATAATTATTAATAATATATATATTTTAAGATAAATTTTTATTAATATAGATTATCCCATCTTAAATATATTTATATTCTTATATAATTTAATTAGGGGCCGTACTTTTATAGTTAAACCTTATGTTTTAGGTGAAAAGGTTTATACCTTTTTTTCGTTACTCATGTCAGCATTCTCTATTTAATTAATACATATATTAATTAATAACTAATATATATTATCATTAAATGTTCTATTACCATATTATTATTATTAAAAAAAAAAGTAATAATAATATTTAGATATTCAGTATTTATATTTTTATTATTATTATAAAAATATAATATTCCATATTAGGAATTAAATAATTCTTATTATTAAGATCCGTATATTATCTATTAACAAATATATATATATTTGATTTTAAATATTATTTTTTTTATTTATTATAAATCAGTGCATTGTTACATGTTCATTAAAAAATGGTTATTGTCAAACCCATTAACTGATTATATTATAATATTTTAATATTTATTTCACTTATTATTTATTAGGAACTTTATATCTTAATCTGGGCTGTTTCCCTTTAGATTATTTACCTTATCGCACATAATCTGACTCTTTATTATATATAATTAAATATTTCGAGATTTAATATTATTAATAAAACTTTAATAGTTCCCTAATATATATTAATTGCTGTACCATTCTTTATATAATATTTATATAATATTATATAATAATTATTATTTATAAAGGCTATACTTACATATATTTCATAGAAAACCAGCTATCTGCAAACCAGATTTGTCTTTCACTACTAACCACAATTAATCAGATGATATTGCAACATCAACCTGTTCGATCGTTTATCCATCTTATCATAGTTAGATCGTTTGCTTTCGGGTCAATTAATATTAATTAAATATTTTAATATATTTTTTTATATATATATATTATTCTATTTATTTATAACTTATTGTTTTACTAATATTAATTACTTGCTGACCCATTATACAAAAGGTACATCATTAATATAATATAATATATTCATGATTGCTTATAAAATAATCATTTTCATACTTTCCCTTACGGTACTTACTATACTTATTAATAGTATTTAGTCTTAGAATTTGTTATCCTATTTTCTTACATTTTTTTCACATAATACTTATTAGACCTTTATTATTTTCTCTCACCAATACTCATAATATCTCTGTTGATTTATTATCCTTAAGTTACTTAGATGTTTCAGTTCACTTAGTTTATTATTATTAATAATTATTCTTAATTATAAAAATAAAAAAAAAACATTATTAATATAAAGGTTTACCTTTAGGTTTTAAAATTAATTGTTATTAATTTATTAGTAACCTAATTCTATTAATAGTTATATTAAATTTATTAAATTTAATTTTTATACTCCATGATTATCTCTTTAAATCTATATAATAAATATTTCAAATCTATTATTCTACTTTTTACT